GGGGTAATGATTATGGGGGATAGAGGAACTGGAAAATCAACAACGATAAGAGCAATCGCTGACTTATTACCAGAAATTGAAGTCATTAAAGATGATCCCTTTAATCGTCACCCTACAGAGGAAAATCTAGAAAAAATTGAGACAGAATTTATAAAAATACCTATGGTAGATTTACCTTTAGGTGCAACTGAAGATAGGGTTTGTGGAACAATTGATATTGAAAAAGCATTAACAGAAGGAGTCAAAGCATTTGAACCAGGCTTATTAGCTAAAGCTAACCGTGGTATTTTATATGTTGATGAAGTTAATCTATTAGACGACCATTTAGTTGATATTTTATTAGATTCTGCTGCTTCAGGCTGGAATACAGTTGAAAGGGAAGGGATATCTATACGCCACCCTGCACAATTCGTATTAGTAGGATCAGGTAATCCTGAAGAAGGTGAGTTACGCCCTCAATTGCTAGATCGTTTTGGAATGCATGCTGAAATAAGAACTGTAAAAGATCCTGATTTAAGAGTAAGAATTGTAGAAGAAAGAACTTTATTTGATTTAGATCCCTATGCTTGGGTTGACAAGTACAAAGATCAACAAGACTCATTAAAGCAAAAAATTATTGACGCCCAAAATTTATTAGATAAAATAGAAATGTCGTATGAGTTTAGGGTAAATATATCAAAAGTCTGTAGTCAGCTAGACGTTGATGGCTTAAGAGGAGATATAGTCACTAATCGAGCTGCAAAAGCATACGCAGCATTTCAAGGTAAAGAGAATGTTTCAATAGAGGACATTGAAACAATTATTGTTTTATGTTTACGCCATCGTTTAAGAAAAGATCCTTTAGAATCTATTGATTCAGGTTATAAAGTTAAAAAAGTTTTTGAAGAAATTTTTGAAATTGTTTAAAATAAAAGCTGAATTAGGTAGTATATTTTTAAATATACTACCTAATTCAGCTTTTGCCTTGCTACTATAGAAATAAATAAAATTCCCATGGTAGGGGTAATCTTTTAATAATTAGAATAGCTTTTTCCTTATTAAAAGAAAATTGAAAGGGGTTTTGTTAAGGATAAACTTTATCTATGCTATAATTGCTCTGTAGTAAGGCCGGGATAGCTCAGTTGGTAGAGCAGTGGATTGAAGATCCTCGTGTCACCAGTTCAAATCTGGTTTCTGGCAATTAAGTCTAATTGTGTTTGATAAACTTTTGATTCTAAAAGCTATGGGTAAAGTTTATGATTGGTTTGAAGAAAGGTTAGAGATTCAATCAATTGCTGATGATATTACAAGCAAATACGTTCCCCCGCATGTCAATATTTTTTATTGCTTTGGTGGGATTGTTTTTACATGTTTTTTAGTTCAAGTTGCAACGGGATTTGCAATGACATTTTATTACAGACCTAGTATTAGTGAAGCTTTTTCTTCAGTTGAATATATTATGACTGAAGTAAACTTTGGATGGTTAATTCGTTCTATTCACCGTTGGTCTGCAAGCATGATGGTACTTATGTTAATTTTACATGTTTTTCGTGTTTATTTAACAGGAGGTTTCAAGAAACCTCGTGAATTAACATGGGTTACAGGAGTAACTTTAGCTGTTACTACAGTCTCTTTCGGTGTAACTGGTTATTCATTACCTTGGGATCAAGTAGGCTTTTGGGCTTGTAAAATTGTGACAGGAGTACCTGAAGCTGTACCTATTATTGGACCTCCGATAGTTCAGTTACTACGTGGAGGAGTTAGTGTAGGTCAGAACACGTTAACACGTTTTTATAGTGCACATACATTTGTTTTACCATTAGTTGCAGCAGCTCTAATGATCACTCATTTTTTAATGATAAGAAAGCAAGGTATTTCAGGACCATTATAAATATAAAAACATATTATTAGATATTAAAGAAAATTTATTAAATAGATAAGATTTTAGTTTGTAATATATAATAGGAGAGATTATGTCAATCTTAAAAAAACCAGATTTAACTGACCCTAAATTACGTGCTAAACTAGCAAAAGGAATGGGCCATAATTATTACGGTGAGCCTGCTTGGCCAAATGATATTTTTTATATGTTTCCTATTTGTATACTAGGTACTTTTGTACTAGTTATTGGTTTAGCTGTTATGGAACCTTCAGCTTTAGGAGAAAAAGCAAATCCATTTGCAACTCCTTTAGAAATTTTACCTGAATGGTACTTTTTCCCAACTTTTAATTTATTAAGAGTGTTACCTAATAAATTATTAGGTGTTTTAGCTATGGCTGCTGTTCCAGCAGGATTAATAACTGTTCCTTTTATTGAAAACGTTAATAAGTTTCAAAACCCATTTAGAAGACCAGTTGCTTCAACTGTCTTTTTAGTAGGAACATTTGTTGCTATATGGTTAGGTATTGGTGCTTGTTTACCAATAAGCAAAGCACTAACATTAGGTCTATTTTAAAATATAATCTTATTAAACACTTATAAAAATAATATTTTTATAAGTGTTTAATAAAGATTACATTTTAAATGTTTTTTTCACATCGCTTATAGCAGTCTTTAAAATAGTTTCTGCTTCTGTTGTTAATTGTTTTGAAGAGTTCACAATTTCTAAATATTCTGGCTTAGAACTTGTTAGATATTCACGAATACTTTTTATAAAAGGTGCGATATCCATAATTTCTAAGTCATCTAAAAATCCATTTGTTCCAATATAAATTATAGCTACTTGTTCTGCTACAGGGATAGGCGAATTTTGTGCCTGTTTTAAAATTTCTCTTAATCTTTGGCCTCGAGCTAATTGAGCTTGAGTTGCTTTATCTAAATCCGAAGCAAACTGTGAAAAAGCTTCAAGTTCATCAAATTGAGCTAATTCTAGTTTTAATTTCCCTGCTACCTGCTTCATAGCTTTTATTTGTGCGGCAGAACCTACTCTAGATACTGAAATACCAACATTTATTGCAGGACGTAATCCTGAATTAAACAAGTCACCTGATAAAAAGATTTGACCATCAGTGATTGAAATTACATTAGTAGGAATATAGGCAGATACATCACCAGCTTGTGTTTCAATAATCGGTAATGCAGTCATACTTCCACTTCCAAGCACATCATTCAATTTTGCAGCTCGCTCTAGTAAACGTGAATGTAAATAGAAAACATCACCCGGATAAGCTTCTCTTCCAGGTGGACGACGTAATAATAAAGACATTTGACGGTATGCTGATGCTTGTTTTGATAAATCATCATATACTACTAAAGTATGCTTGCCATTATACATAAAGAATTCAGCAATTGCAGCACCTGTATAAGGTGCAATGTATTGTAATGTTGCAGGTTGGTCTGCATTCGCAGCAACAATTACAGTATAACTTAGCGCTTCTCTTTCTTGTAAATTTGTAACAGCTTGAGCAACTGAAGATGCTTTTTGTCCAATTGCAACATAAACACAAACAACATCTTGCCCTTTTTGATTAATAATAGTGTCTAAAGCAATAGAAGTCTTACCAGTTTGTCGATCTCCAATAATTAATTCACGTTGACCTCTCCCAATTGGAATCATTGCATCGATAGCAGTAATACCAGTCTGTAAAGGCTCACAAACAGATTTTCTACTGATAATACCTGGAGCCATTGATTCAATAAGACGCGTTTCTGTTGATGGTGCTTCACCTTTACCATCAATAGGTACAGCTAGAGGATCTAAAACTCGACCTAATAAACTTTCACCAACAGGAATTTGAGCAATTCGTCCTGTTGCTTTCACTGTACTCCCCTCTAAAATTTCTCGGCCATCACCCATAAGTACAGCCCCAACATTATCATTCTCAAGATTTAAGGCAATACCAATTGTACCTTCATCAAATTCTAATAATTCACCTGCCATAACTTCGTCTAATCCATAAACACGAGCAATACCGTCACCTACTTGTAATACAGTTCCAATAATATCAATATTTAAGTCAGTACTATAATCTTCTATTTGTTGTCGGATAATATTACTGATTTCATTCGGGTTTGTCATAATATAGTTAATTATTTTCTTTCTTGAATAAGAACTTTAAATTATAGAAAAAGTAAAAAGAAGTGATTTTATAAGTGCAAATTGCAATAAGTATATTAGATATATATTATTTTATTTTAGACCTAAAGCTTTATAAAAATTGGATAATAAGTTATTTTATAAATTGTTAAATAATCATAGCATCCTCTCAATTATCCAAAATAAAATTTTTAACTTACTATAGTTGTTTCCATTTGTTTCGCTAAAGACTCTAATTCGCCACGTAAACTTAAATCAATGATTTTAGAATCAACTTTAATAATAAAGCCACCTAAAATTTCTTTATCTATACGAAACGTTACATTAATTTTTGAATAATAAACTTTAGAAGTTGTAAATTCAGGACCTAATAAATTCTTAAGCTTTTCTACCAATTGAATTTTTTGCTCTTTACTTAAAGTAGAGGCGGAAGAAACTTCAACAAATTTAAGACAAACAAAGTCATAAGCTTTATTCAAAAAAGTTTGAGTTATGGCTTGGATGAAACCAATTCTTTTTTTATCTACTAGAAGCATCAAAAAATTTTTTGTAGTAGAACTAGCTTTTTTTGTTAAGCATTTTTCTAAAACATCCTTCTTATCTTTATTTGGAACTAGAGGGTTCGCTAGATATTTTTCTAATAGTGGAGTTAATTTTAGTATTGTTAACAAGTTTTCCATATCAAAAATAATTTGAAAAAAAACTTGAGTATCAGCGTCTTCTTCTTTTATATATAAATTTAAACCTAATTGTAATAGAGCCTCTGAATAGGGATTTGCTATTTTTGAACCAAACATTGTGTTAGCCATTCTTAATCTCCTAATTGCTTTATTTTCCGATTTATAATAGCCGATTGTTCAACTGTTCCTAACTGCTTTTTAAGCTTAAAAATTACACGATTTAGAGCTTTTTTAGAAACTTCTTTAATAACATCATTGAAAATTTTATTCTCTCGGTTACGTAAAACTGCCATCGCTGACGAGAATTTTTTAGAAAGATCCTCCTTTGCTTGTTGCCACTTTAGTTTCAAAATATTTTGTTTTGTTGTTTCCATTTGATGATTTATTTCTTTAATAATAATATCCATTTGTGCCCACTGTTTCTTAGCTTCTATGTAACGTTTGTTTGAATCAGCTAATCGCGTTTCAGCATTTTCAATATCTTCTACAATTTTTTTTTTACGTGCCTCAAGATTTTCTGTTAAAAAGTTTTTTATTACAACAAAAAGTATAGCTAGTAATAAAACTATATTTATGATATTTGTTTCAAATATATCCGTATTTAATGAAACCCCAAAATTTTCACTTGTTGCAAAATATTCTATATAACTTTTCATTTTTTTAATTAATTAATTAATATATGTAAATTTTCATAGGAATTATTTTAAAAGAAAAGTCTAATTAGGTAAGAATTTTTGTCAGAATTTGACTGCTTAAAGAATCAATTTCTTTATCGAAACTAGCTAATATATCCCCTTTATTTTTTTCAAAATTTTCAGTTGTTTGAACTAAAAAACTATCAATAAAAGTTTGAGAGGATTTCATTTTTTCATCTAAAATATCTTTGTATAGCTTTTGGTAAGTTAATAAATCTAATTTGGCTGCTTTACGAGCTTTAGCCGCCTTATTTTCGTATTTTACATTTAATTTGTTAGATTTTGTTAAGACACTTGTAGCTTCATCTAAACTTTTTTTAATATAAATATTTCGCTCATCTATAGTGTCTAAAAGAGGGGTATATAAAATAAAGTTTAAAATAAACATGAAGAGTACAAATTGGAAAGCTATGACTGGTAAAGTACCATCAAAGTCAAAAAGTCCTCCAGTTTTTTCAGTTCCTATTATTAAAATGGAGTTATAGTTATAAAACATTTTTTAGTTTTAGTATTAAAAATAAAATTTTTATTTGGAAAGGATAATTAACTAATTAAAATTTAGCTAAGATATTATTAATAATATCTTAGCTAAATTTTAATTAGTAAATGGGTTTGCGAATAATAAAGCTAAAGCTACAACTAGTCCATAAATTGTTAAAGCTTCCATGAAGGCAAAACTTAAAAGTAAAGTACCACGAATTTTATTTTCTGCTTCAGGTTGACGAGCAATACCTTCAACAGCTTGACCAGCAGCAGTTCCTTGACCAATTCCTGGACCAATCGCAGCTAAACCAACAGCAAGACCAGCAGCTATAACAGATGCAGCAGAAACAATTGAATCCATATAATTTATTTGTGGGTTAAATAATAAAAAATTAACAGATTTCTAAGAGTTCTTTATTCCTATTATATTTATTAAAATTAATGTCCTTCGACAGCTTCAGCAATATAAGCCCCAGCTAAGGTTGAAAAGATTAAAGCTTGAACTGAGCTGGCGAAGACACCTAAAAGCATAACAGGTAATGGTACAATTAAGGGAACTAGCAAAGCTAAAACAGAAACAGTCAACTCATCTGCTAAAATATTACCAAATAATCGAAAGCTTAACGAAAGAGGTTTTGTAAAGTCCTCTAAAATATTAATCGGTAGCAATAGAGGAGTTGGTTCTATGTAGCGTCTAAAATAACCAAATCCTTTAGTGCTAAGACCTGCATAAAAATACATGAAGGATGTTAATAAAGCTAAAGCTACAGTTGTGTTTATATCATTGGTTGGGGCTCCGAACTCACCTTCGGAAAGCTTTATTAATTTCCAAGGAATTATTGCGCCTGCCCAATTACATCCAAAAATAAATAAAAATAAGGTACCAATAAATGGTAACCATGGGCGGTAAGCACTTTCACCAAGTTGATTTTGAGCAATGTCTTTAACAAATTCAACAACAGACTCCATAAAATTCTGCCAAGCGTTAGGAATTATATTTTTATTTGAAGTTCCTAATAATGAAAATAAAAGGACCAGTAAGATTACAAGAGAACTAACAATTAATACTTGACCATGAAAAGTAACACCGTTTAATTCCCAATAAAGATGCTTCCCAACTTCAATATCAGATAAAAAGATTAATGAATTAAAATTAGTACTTTGAAAAAGATTCATATTTAATTTTAGTAAAGAGATAGATAATAACACCTTATGCAAAAATACGCATACAGATGAATGATATGGAATATAAGCCGTTATAATTATAGTCTAAACTCTATAAGAAAGAGAATTTTTAAGTAGAAAACTTTTATATCATGTAATCTCTAATTACCTAAAGTATAACGAGTATATCTTTTTATTTTTATATTTTCACCAAAAAGAGAAATTTTTTCTTTTATTAATTCATCAACAGTAATATTTGGATTTCTAATGAATGGTTGATTAAGTAAACTTAGATTTTTTAGAGTTTTTTCAACTCTACCTAAAATAATTTTTTCTTTTATTTCAACAGGTTTCGTAGTTAAGTCATCTTTTTTTAATTCAATTTCCTTCTCTGACTCAAATTTTTCTTTTGGTATATCATCAATATTAATATAAAGAACTTCAGGTGAAGCTGCTATTTGCATAGCAATATTTTTAACTAAATCTTGAAATTCTTCACGGCGTGCAACAAAATCTGTTTCACAATTAACCTCAACTAAAACGCCAATTTTTCCACCAGTATGTATATAACTACTTACTAACCCTTCAATAGCTTTTCGATCGACTTTTTTTTCAGCAGAAGCTAAACCCTTCTGACGCAAAGTTTTAATAGCTTCATCAAAATTACCATTTGTTTCTTGTAAAGCCTTTTTACAGTTCATCATTCCTGCACCAGTTTTTTGTCGCAATTCTTTAACTAATGCTGAACTAATTTCTAAAGTCATAATAATATTTTGTCCTTACTTATAATGTTTGAATTCTTAACTTAATTTATTTTTTAAAGTTTTGAAGATAAAGAGTTTTGCTGTCCTAAACAAATACTATCCGATATATTTCTAAGGATATATTTTATCGATCTAATTGAATCATCATTACCAGGTATTGGTATTGTAGCTAGATTTGGATCACAATTAGTGTCAAGAATTGAAATGATGGGAATATCTAAAGAAAGAGCTTCTTGAATAGCAATAATTTCACGCTTTTGATCAATTATTACTAAAATATCAGGAATTTTTTTCATTCCCTTGACACCATTAAAATATTTTTTAAGTTTTTCTAATTCCTTTTTTAAATTTGATGCTTCTTTTTTAGGTAAATTGTTAAAAGAGTTTAACTTTTCTTGCTCTTCTAAGTCATTTAATCTATCAATTCTACTTTTTATTGTTACCCAATTTGTTAACATTCCTCCTAACCAGCGATGGTTTATATAAAATGCTCCACATTTTTGTGCTTCACTGGCAATCAAGGAAGCAGCATGCTTTTTTGTTCCAACAAATAAAAACGTTTGTTTCTTCGCTGATGCTTTTTTACTAAAATCACAAGCTCTTTTTAAAAATTCAGTCGTCTGAATTAAATCTAAGATATGTATACCGTTACGTTCTGCGTAGATGTAAGGAAACATTTTTGGATTCCATCGATGAGCTTTATGTCCAAAGTGTACCCCTGCATCCAAAAGTTGAGCCAATTCAATTTTAGCCATAGAAATAATAATCCTTCTTATTTTAAAATATTTTGTTTATACTGTTTTTTACTAAGTAATAATTATTTTTATGTTTACATATATAAGAACTAGTATAGTAGACTTTTCATTTTTTGATTACATAAAGGTTAAAAAAAGAGGTTATTTATTATACTTAAATTTTATTACTTTTTTTAATTTAATTTGTTTCAATTTCAATTGTTTTTGTAAACTTAAGTTATCTTTTTTTGTTACTGATTTTTTAGGTAGTAAAACTTTGTTAAAAGTAATTTCTTGATTAGCATAAAAACCTGTCCCAGCTGGTATTAACCTTCCTGTTATAGCATTTTCTTTTAATCCTCTTAACCAATCAGTTTTACCCTGAAGAGCAGCTTGTGTTAGAACTCTTGTCGTTTCTTGGAAACTTGCTGCAGCTAAAAACCCATCAGTTTTTAAGGAAGATCTTGTAATACCTAATAAAATGGGACGAAAATCTAATTTGTTACCATTTTTAATACAAAGATTAATGTAGTTAGCTTGATCTAAATCGATGATATCCCCAGGTAAAAAGTTAGTTTTACCTGGATGTTCAATATAAACTTTATGTGTCATTTCCCTTACAATCAATTCGACATGTTTACCAGAAATTATAACTCCTTGTGAAACATAGATAGCTTGAACGGACGCTAGTAATAACATTTGTAATTTTTTTAGGCTACGATAAGCCGATTCATAAACTGATAATATCCCTAAAGCGCAAAAATATCGATAATAAACATGAAGGAGAGTATGTGGATTCAGGGGCCCTTCAGTTAGGGGTTGTCCTATAGATATAAATTCAGATTTTTTAACTAATAACCTTTCAGAACGTGCAGCTTTATAAAAGTTAGGATGTTTAGAAGGTCTTATACAGATTTGAATGGACTCAGACTTATACTTGATAGATTTAATATAAGCATGTCCCGTTGAAAGTAAGGCTTCATTCTTAGGTCTACGAGCTTCTAAAATATCTTCAATTTTTGGTAACCCTTGCACAATATCACCAGTTTTTAAGCGTTCATAGATTAATTGTCCAAAATTTTCTTGTTTTTTAATCAAATCCCCAGGTATTTTTCGAATTAAGGCCCCTTTACCAAAAAAATAAGGTTGACCTAAATGTAAAAGAAGCTTATTTCCTATAATTTCTCTTACTAATCCAGAGTCTTTAATAAGAATATTATCAGGGAATAAATTGTTTACCTTCATAAATTGATTTTTTTTATAGTCATGCGTAGAACCCTCTAAAAAAATCTCTTGGTAATCAGACTCAGTCGTTAATATTATATTAGATTTGAGACTGTTTCGTTTTGTTCCAATACTATAAACAAAATCATCAGAAGGAGATATAGTATCAAAAGATCCTACAACGCTATAAGCATCAACAAATTGTTTTTCTTCTGCAATCAAGTTCAAAGACACAGCAGTCTTTTTTAATTCACTTGGTATTATTTTGTCAAAAATAAAAATTTGAGAATATAGTAAATTAACCTGACTATAAGATTTTTTTTTATCGGGACCTTTAAATTCAAATACGATTTCTGTATCATTTGACTGAAGGGAGTAATCAACTACCAACGGTGAATCTAGAAATTGTATTGGAGTATCCATTTTGATTTGTTGACCGGATAAAAAATGTAAATTGAAATTATCAACTATTAAATTAAGATCAGTAAAACAACTTTTAAAAATTTTACCGGGATGTTCATTTGTAAACTCGTAACGAGTTATAGGCCGAACATATAAATATACCTCTTCATTATTATTTATTATTTCTAGGTAACTTAATACTTTAATTTCAAATTTATCTAAAACTAATTCCCCAGGATAGTAAACCTTTTCATTTATTTCTTCATATAATTTTTTGTTATCTAGTGTATATCTTTGACCTGTTTTAATACTAATATACTTAATTTGCTTTTCCACTTCGAAATCAATAAAGCCGTCTATGTAAGTAAAATAATTTGGAAAAATTTCTTGATATTTTTTTACATAATCCCCTTTTTTAAATTTTAAATCTTTTATGTTTGTTCTTGTTTGGATTGTTGCTTCTGGGACATAGAAAACTGTTGAACCACACTTTATTTTACGATTTAACTTGTTCTTAAATTTATCGCCTAATAAAGTTGGTTTATAAAAATGAGATATATAGAAGTAACCACCGGTTTTTGTTTTATACTTTTTATTATTTAAAAATCCTATAGAAAATAAACGATTATCAAACAATTCTGGTTTTACTAATATCTCGCGAGTGTGAGATAAATAGACTTTACAGTTTATGATTTCGAAACTATTTTTTTCAAGAAAAACTTTAAAAATATTTTGACTTTTAGAAGAGTTTTGGATCTTTATACTATTTATTTCTTGAGTTAATTTATCTCTACAAAAATGAATAAAACCACCTATATTTGTTACAATTTTTGATTGTGCTATTGCTTGATTTCTATAAATTTTTTCTAATGGCCTAGCCCTTAAACGCGTATTAAATGAAATGCTAAAAACTTGTGATGATAAAACCCAGAAAATATAACCTTTTTCACTTCTTGCATCAAAGTTTACATTCTCAGAATTTTGTGGGAAACCATTTTTTTCAAGGATAATTTCCCCTGATTCTCTTGCACAAATAAATTTAATTTCTTTTTTAGCTAAGTTTATTTCATTTCTTTTAGGAGCTGGTTCAAATAAAACTTGATTACGTCTAATATAATTATTATTAGCTACTAAAATTAAAGTTCGTGCTTCAACCAAAATTTTAATTGCTTCATTTGCATAATTAATTATTGCTAACCAAGATCGATTCTCACTTACAACAACATCTTGACCATAATTAGTTCGGTAAGGACTTAATTTTAAAGCTGGTAAAAAATTTAAGTACCCAGAACACTCAGCACGTGCTTGACGAATTAACTCGCTGGTAAAAACTCCTCCAGTATGAAAAGTTCTCATAGTTAATTGAGTTCCAGGTTCACCAATCGATTGAGCAGCAATTAAACCAACTGTTTCTCCTAAGTCAACTAGATTCCCTAACGCTAAATTCCATCCATAGCATTGTTGGCAAACTGCTCGTCGACACTCACAAGTTAATGGAGATCGTATTAATACCTTTACAATTTTGAACTTAACTAATTCTTCTACAAGGGATTCTGTAACTTGCTTATTTCTAAAAGCAATAACTTCTTTAGTTCTAGGTTTAAATATTGAAGCAGCTAAAATTCGACCATTAAGGAGTTCTTTCAAAGATAAAAATCCTTTATCATCTTCCTCTGTACTTTCCTGCAAAAAAATACCACGTTTAGTCTTACAATCCAATTCACTAATTATAATACTTTGTGCCACTTCAACAAGTCGTCTTGTTAAATACCCAGAATCCGCCGTTTTTATTGCAGTATCCACCAAACCTTTTCGGGCTCCATAAGAAGAAATAATATAATCAGTAATAGATAAACCCTCTCGAAAATTTGCTCCAATAGCTCTATCGATAATTCGCCCACTTGGATCTGACATTAAACCTCTCATACCTACTAATTGTCTTACTTGTGCAATATTACCACGTGCACCAGAAAAGGCCATAATATAAACGGAATTTAAGGGGTCAGTTCTTTTGAAGAAATCTATAAGTCGTTCTTTTAATTCTTCACTTGTACTATTCCAAATATAAATAATTCTCTGAAACCTTTCTACTTCTGTGATTTCACCATTATTTGCTTGGGATTCTGTTAAAAAAACCTCATTAGAAGCACTTTCCATAAGAGTAGTTTTAACAGGTGGTATTCTCAAATCCTCAATACTTATGGAAATCCCTGATTTAGTAGCATATTCAAAACCTAGTTCTTTTAATTGATCGACAAAATAAGCTGCTTTTCTTTGACCATAAGTTTTAAATGCCCATTTAATAATTTTTTTTAACTCTTTTTTGTTGATAGTATTATTAGAAAATATTTTTGATCTCTTCAGCATATTATTTTATCTCCTATTTATTTAATATATCATTAACACACTGATTAAAAATAATACGCCCTGGTGTGGTACGAATATATTGAACTAATAACTCGCCAGTTACGGTTTCTTTACGTTGTAAATTATCATAAATATGAAGATTATGAACATTCTTTATAGCAATAGTTTTAATAAATTTTAATGGGCTATCCAATATAATATCATTGGGGCATCGAACCCAAATAGAAGAATGTATCTGTAATTGTTTTTGTTCATATGCAGAAATTACTTCACTAAAGTTAGAAAAATAATTGTTGGCTCCTTTTAAATGCATTCTATTCTGTGCAGTCAAATAATAAAAGCCTAATACCATATCTTGTGATGGTTGAATATTTGGTTCCCCAGTAGAAGGAGATAAAAAATTATTTGGAGCTAAAAGACATAATCTTGTTTCTAATTGAGATTCAAAAGACAAAGGAATGTGCACTGCCATTTGATCACCATCGAAATCTGCATTAAAAGCAGGACAAACAAGAGGGTGTAGTTGAATCGCTCGACCTCTAACCAATACTGGATCAAAAGCCTGTACTCCTAGACGATGTAAGGTAGGAGCACGGTTTAAAATAATTGGGTGCTGTCTTAAGATTTCTTCGGTTAAATACCAAATAAAAGATTGATTACTATATATAATTTTTTTAGCTTTTTTTATTGAATGTGATAACCCTTGAGAAAGTAGTTTATAAATAATAAATGGCAAAAATAACTCAATTGCCATTTCATATGGTAAGCCACATTGATTTAGCTCAAGTTGTGGTCCTACAATAATAACAGAGCGGCCTGAATAATCCACTCTTTTCCCTAATAAATTTTGGCGGAACCGTCCCTGTTTTCCTTCAATAATCTCTGCTAATGATTTTAACGGGCGTCTATGTGCATCTAATACTTTAGAACCTCTTTTTCCATTATCAATAAGTGTATCTACAGCTTCTTGAATCATTCGCTTTTCAGTCATAATGACGATACTAGGTGCATGTACAGACAATAATCGCTTTAGTCTTTTATTTCTAATAATAATTTTTCGATAAAGTTCATTTAAGTCTGAAGTCGCAAATCTTCCGCTATCTAATTTTACCATCGGTCTAAGGCCAGGTGGAAGAACAGGAAGAAAATACATCACCATCCATTCAGGCCTTGTGTTTGTGACTAGAAAATTTTCAAAAATACGAATTCTTTTAATTGCATTTTCAACGTTTTTTGCAACATTAGAGCAAAGCATTATATTACGGTTGAATTCGATTTCTCTTTTTAAATCAATTCTTTTTAATCTATCATATAAAATTTCAGCACCTTGACGTTCTTTGCCATAAACAAACCCTTCACCTTCCATATCATAAAAAAAATCGTCATATTTGGAAACATCTTGATCTTGCCCTGGCTCTTTGCCACTATAAACAATACCTTCAAGTTCACTTATAGTAGAAGTTAGAATAGCTGCTAAAAGGCTTGGTGAACCTTTTAAATACCAAATATGTACAACAGGTGTTAATAAATTAATATACCCCATTCTATGTCGACGTACGCGGGATTCTGTTATTTCTACACCGCAAGTTTCGCAAATTACAGTGTCTTCTTCTTTATGTTTATAGCGACCACAGGTGCATTCCCAACTTTTAATAGGTCCAAAAATTTTTTCACAAAATAACCCATCTTTTTCAGGTTTATGAGTCCGATAATTAATCGTTTCTGCTTCTGTGACTTCACCAATTACCTCACCATTGGGTAAAGTTTTTTCAGCCCATTCTTTAATTCGTTCTGGAGAAGCTAAATTAATTTTTATATATTCAAATTGTTGTTTTATATTTTTCATTTTTATTTTATCCAAATATTTATTTTTATAATTCTGAAATAAACTCAATATTTATAGTAACTTTGATTTAACAAGAGTTAATAAGTTAACTTTAGAAGACGTCATTTCGCCATTTTCTAATTTACCAAGTTGATGTGTTGTAATATCTAATCCTAAAGCATTTAACTCTCTAAGTAACACTTTAAAAGACTCAGGAACACCTGGTTCTGGTATTGGATGCCCTTTAATAATAGCATTAAAAACTTCATGTCGACCATTAATGTCATCAGATTTTATAGTTAATAACTCTTGAAGAGTATAAGCTACACCAAAAGCTTCCAAAGCCCAAACTTCCATTTCTCCAAATCTTTGTCCACCATGTTTCGATTTACCACCAAGAGGTTGTTGAGTAACTAAAGAATAAGAACCAGTAGAACGAGCATGCATTTTTTTATCAACTAGATGAACAAGTTTTAAAATATAAGGTTTCCCAACTAAAATAGGATTATTAAATATTTCACCAGTCCTTCCATCCTTTAATGAAATTTTCCCAGGAGAAGAATTATTAAACAACCAAGCTTTATTAGTTTTTTTTGCTGCTTTTTTTAACGTTTTATTTATTAAGATACGTGAAGCATTTGGCCTATACATTTCATCAAAAGGTACTACTTTGAACCTACGATTTAAGTAATCACCAGCAAAACCCAATAAGCACTCAAAAATTTGACCTACATTCATTCTTGAAGGAACTCCTAAAGGATTTAGGATAACATCTACAACCGTACCATCAGGTAGAAATGGCATATCAGGTATTGGAATTATTTTTGAAATAACACCTTTATTACCATGTCGCCCTGAAATTTTATCACCAATTCTAATTTTTTTTATTTGAGCTATTGAAATACAAACCCATTCATATATCCCTGAAGCTAAAGTATCTCCTTTTTCACGTGAAGCCGTTTGTATTTCAATAACTCTACCTGAAACACCATTTGGTACTCTTAAGGAAGTGTCTTCTGGCTCTGGTGATTTAATATTAAATATAGCTCTTAATAATTTACTCTCAGGCAGTTCGTCGTCTTCTATTATAGGTGTAATTTTACCAACTAAAATATCACCGGCATTTACAAAGGTCCCTTTTATAATTATACCATTTAGATCTAAATTAGAGATTGTAGCTGAGTCAATATTTGGAATTACTGTTGTTATTTCTTCAACAGTAGCACTGCTCTCCATGAGTTGAAGTTCATATTTTTCTATATGAAGTGAAGTAAAAAGATCTTCGTGCACTAATTTTTCACTAACTAAAATAGCATCTTCATAATTATAACCTTCCCATGGCATATAAGCTACAGTTAAATTTTGTCCTAATGCTAATTCCCCCCCATCTGTTCCAGGACCATCAGCAATAATTTGACCAGGTTTTACAATTTCTCCAGTCCAAATTAAGGGTTTCTGATTTATTATAGTTTCTTGGTTTGAACGACGGTATTTATCTAAAAAATAAACCTTAGAACTTCCAGAATTTTCATTATCAAGAACTATAATACGATCCGCTGAAACAGAATCAACAATTCCATTTAATAAGTTTAGAATCACTACTTGAGAATCGGCAGCAATTTGATGTTCGAGACCTGTACCAATAATAGGTTTTTTTGGATATAATAGTGGAACAGCTTGTCTTTGCATATTTGAGCCCATAAGTGCACGGTTGGCATCATCGTGCTCCAAAAAAGGAATTAATGAAGCGCCTGCGGCAATAATTTGTACAGGGGAAACTGCTATAAAATCAACAGTGGTAGCTTCCACAACTATAAACTCATTATAATAACGTACAGGAACGAATTTTTTTTGGAAAAAATAATCTTCTGTTAATAAAACGTCACCTGATGCAACTTTATATCTAGTTTCTTTTTCAGCAGTTAAATAAATTGGAGCAGATTCTCTAAGTACTTTACCTTTATATGCTCGAAAAAAAGGAGTTATTATGAAGCCATAGTTATTAATTCTTGCATGAGTAGCTAAAGAAGCAATTAAACCAGCTTTTTGCCCTTCCGGAGTTTCAATTGGACATAACCTACCATACTGTGTTGGGTGTATATCTCTCGCTGCAAAACTAACATGTTCACTATTTAATCCACCAGGACCTAAAGAACTAATCCTACGTTTATGGGTAAGCTGTGCTAAAGCATTTATTTCGTCAAAATACTGAGATAAAGGACTTAATCCAAAAAATTCTCTTATTACCGATGTTAAAACTTTTGAGTTTACCAAATCACTAGGCATTAAAGTCCCTGGTAAATGTATTTCTTCTTCTTTAGATATTTTAGATATCTTGGCTTTACTAGTTTTAAGTTTAGTTGATTTAGTAGAGGCTCGTTTCTTTATTTTTTTAGGCCTAAACATCTCAGGAGTTAATTTTTCATTTGTACTGATATTTTTTTTTAATCGATTAAGAGCTACTCGTACTTGAAGTTGTAGAAGTTCACCTACTGAACGGACTCTTCTATTTTCTAAATTATCTATATCGTCTAATTTTTCATTATAGAAACTAATATGGATTAATTTATCAATAGCTTTTAAGACATCTAAAGATGTTAAAATTCTTATATTCAATGGTAGATCAATCTCTAATTTTTTATTTAGTTTTATACGACCAACCTCTCCTAAATCATAAAAACCCTTATTTAAAATACGATCATTTATCAATTCGCGTACTCTGAAAATAGCTGTTAAAATACCTCTATTATAACTTTCATGATCATTTTTATCCAACATTTTCTCGTAAATAACGAAATTTATGGACTTCACACTCTTTTGAAGAAATTCACAATTTTGAACTGTTTGGTATATTTCATGCTCTTCTAATGAAAACCCAACTAAAAACCAATTTATTGGGATTTTGAATTGTTTATCAAATTTAACCCAAATTAAATTATACTCTAACTCAAAAGTTAGCCACGAACCATGTTTCGAAATAATTGTCCCTTCATAAACAACTTTTTTTTCTTTTTCAATCCTTTTATAGTATAAACCTGGACTTCTAATTATTTGGCTAACAACAACTCTTTCACACCCATTAAAAATAAACGTACCTTTTTCAGTCATTAAGGGGATTTCACCAAAAAAGACCCTCTCCTTCAAAGAATAGTCTTCTGGTTGTATAATGTCATTTTTCATCATTTCATTTTTTTTCAACGACATCAGAACATAAACTCTTAAATTAAAATTTCCTTTTTTCTGTAAGGCACTCAGGATATTAAAACTAGGGTAAAGTACCTTGTACTCTTGACCATAAATTAATAATTCGATGCCACTTTTTTTATTTAATATCGAAGGGTAATTTGTTAATTCTTCTGATAGGCCTTCAGCCAAAAACCAACAAAAGCTTATTCGTTGAATTTCAGATAAATCTGGAAGCTTTATAGGAAACTTTTTATCTATATTCTTTAAAATATTTTTCATTATCTTTTTAAGTTTTTGTTATATATTTATTATATATCTAAACGGGATATTGTAAACAACTAAAATTTAAATATTACTTCACTTTACTAGTGCAAAAGTATTTCTAGATAAGCTCGATTTTTTTCTAGCTGCAGTTTTTTTGTGAATAATTTTTTTTTTAACTGCTTTGTCAATTTGACTAATCGCTAAGGCCAAAGACTGATTAATAAGAGATTTAAACTCATCCGTAAGGTCACCACTATGCTGCTCAATTATACTTAAATGTTTCTTTTTAGAACTCTTCATTAAGGATTTATATGAATTATTCTGAATATTATTTCTCTTATTTATTTTTATACGCTTTTTCGCTGATTTACTATTTGCCATTTGTAATTATCCCCAAGAAAATTAATAAAATAATGTATACCTTTATTATATATTAATTTATTAATTTTAAGCAAGTTAAAAAAAAAGATATTTACTAAATTTAAAGGAGAGAGTCGGATTCGAACCCACGGAACGCGTAAACGTTCATCTGATTTCAAATCAGACGCAATCGACCATCTCTGCCATCTCTCCAGTCTATAATTTTTTGTTGTACCAAAAGTATATTATCGTTCTAAGGAACATTGTTGTTGTATAGTTAATCTAAATAAACTATAACTAGAAAAAGCATCGCAATTGGTCAATTAGCATGCAACATATTAGAAGGTTAAAGTAGAATGACAAATTTATTTGATAGGTGCAGATCGAATAAATTTGTCATTCTACTTATAGAATCAACTAATAATATTTTTATGATAGCTAACTTTTATGTAGGCCTATATAAAAATTAATTTATTGCCACTTAATAGAAGCAGGGTTAGGGTTTTTACCTATTGAAAAATCTCTCTTCCCTACTGGAGTTCGACCTTCATTTGATGTTTCAGGAAAAACGCCATCTTTTGGATGTAGAAATTGTATTTCGCCACCTGGAAAAATTCTATAAATTTTGTAATCCTTTATCTTTAATTTTCGTAGTTGAGTCCCTAAAGCAAGACATTGTTCTTTACGAGCAAGGTATAAAAGGTTCTGACCTAGGAGCATTAATGCTGTACCAGCCGTAGGCATCTCAAAAAGCTGCTCTATGCTTGAATTCCAAGTAATTACATATTTCTCTTCAAATTCTGCTGAACGTAACCAGCCACCAGTACTACCACCAAAAATAGGCATGTATTCAATAGGATAAAGTGACATTAATCTAATCGGTATAAAATTTAACTTGAAAATTTAATAAGTTTATATATGTCGTCTAGCGGAGGCCGGATTTGAACCTGCGACTTTCGGGTTATGAGCCCAACGAGCTACCAAACTGCTCTACTCCGCATATGTAATTAACCTAATGAATAACAGCATAGTAAATAATATAATAAAATATTCAAGATACTATTCGGGACGGCAGGATTTGAACCTGCGGCACCCTGCTCCCAAAGCAGATACGCTACCAAACTGCGCTACGTCCCGTTGCTATAGACCAAAATTATAGCAACGGGACTTAAATCTTGTCAAGAAACCTTATTTGTATTAAATGAGACTAAAATTTTAGAGATTAAGCTGCAGCTTCTTTAGCCGCATACATAATTTCTAGGGTAATCGTTTTCATTTCTTGTTGTTCTGCAAATTTTTCGGTATTTCGTTTAATCTTACCTCTAATAAACCCTGGTATTTTTGTTAATTCAGCTTGTGATTCTAAATCCCATTTAACCAAAGATTCTTTTGAGTCAACGGATAGGCCAGCACTTAAGACTTCTTTAGTATCATGACCACCAAAAATTTCTAATAAATGGTCTTCCATCCCCAACGTGAAAGAGTTATATATTAAGTCAGCAATTTGATTCGCACCCTCATAACCAAGAAATGGTCTATAACTTAATGGAAAATTTTGAATATGAACAGGGGCAGATATCACACCACACGGAATATTTAAGCGTTTAGCTACATGTCTTTCCATTTGAGTACCAAAGATTACGGCAGGTTCCACTTTAGCTATTAAATCACCAATTAAATTATGATCATCGGTGATAACAACCTCATCACATAAATCCCCAACTTCTCTTTCAAACCAAGATTTATCATATTTACAGTAAGTACCTGCCCAAACTACATTAATACCCATTTCCTTTGTTAAAATTTTAGTCATAGCAGCCGCATGAGTCGAATCACCAAATACTACTGCTTTTTTACCTGTTAGATTTTGACAATCAATAGATCTAGAAAACCAAGCAGATTGAGAAACAAAACGAGTTTGTATATCAATATATTTTTCAAAATTAACATCGGCTTTATTCTCATTTAAAATATATTGGATTTTTCGTATACAATTTGCTGTTTCGACAACTCCCATTGGTGTAATATCAATGAAAGGTGTATTAAAGTCTTTCTTTAAGTATTCTGCAGTTAATAGTCCAATTTCTCTATAAGGAACTAGATTAAACCAAGCTTTAGGTAAGTTTTTTAATTCTTGTACTGAAGCTCCTTCAGGAATAATAGTATTTATTTGTATATTTAAATCTGACATTAACCTTTTTAACTCAGCAATATCATGTTGGTTATGGAATGCTAAATTAAATGAACCTATAATATTCACTGAGGGTTGTAATGTTTTCGTAGTATCTATATCATTATTTCTTTGAGCCTTTTTTATATAAAATTGCACGATTTGTTCTAAAGTCCTATCAGCTGCTTGCATTTCATTTACTCTATAATGGTTAACATCTGCTAATAAAACATCTGCTTGCGTCTCAATCGAAGCACGGTTAACAAAATTTTGTAAATCCTCCTGTAAAATACTTGAAGTACAAGTAGGAGTTAATACAACTAGGTCTGGTTTCTCTTCTTTATCTTTTCTACTAATATTATTGACAACTTTCTCTTGTGATCCTCTTGCTAAAACATGGCGATCAACAACACTTGCAGTTACTGGGGTAAAATCACGTTTTCTTTCTAACATTGATCGCATAACATTGAAGTAATCATCTCCTAAAGGGGCATGCATAATAGCATGAACATTTTTAAATGAACTCGCAATTCTAAGAGTGCCGATATGAGCTGGTCCTGCGTACATCCAATAAGCTAATTTCATAAGATATTATATTTAGTTAAAAATTTTAAAACTATTTTAGAGCATTCAATCGAACAACTCTCTAGGATATACAATTATTATAATACAGTTTTTTTATTTTAAACAAAACCTTAATAATCTTTGTTCGATCCGATTAGTAAATGATAATATTATTTACTAATGGGGTCGATGCCCGAGTGGTTAAAGGGGGCGGATTGTAAATCCGCTGGTTTACCTACGTTGGTTCAAATCCAACTCGGCCTATTATATTTAAATATACGATTAAAACTAGAGATGATTATACCTAACCTAAACCAATCTATGACTTTGGCTTCTTAGGAGCCTGATCCTTCCTAGTCCTGTCCCACCAAATGAAATCAGGGCCATCTCTCCCTAGATGGACTTCTATTGCTTCACGCATAAAAGAATTACTATCATACTGGCCAGAAAGAGCTCTAACAAAACATGGTATAAATATTAATATCCAGAAGATAAATGCAAATAATGCAGCCTCTGATATATCGTCCGGGCTTAAAACAAATATCTTTGTCAAACTAAGGAAGACTTCATGGAGAATCCCCTGAAAAGATATAATGATTACTCCAAACATTATATTAAAACGAACAAGCCTATCTTCTGGGATTTTGTAACGTACAAGAAGCCCATAACCAGCCATCAAGTAAAGAAAAGATAAAAAAGGTACCTTTTGTACCAAATCTACCGAATCTGCTACGAAATTTGGTAAGAAAAGCCTAACAAGAAAGGGGTGAGTTTGAGCAATTAAAGGTATATAAGTGTTTACCACGTCTAAGTAGGGTACGTAGTAGGCTAATACCGAAAATACTCTTTGACATATTAAACCATTAAATTCAAGAAACCATTTACGTGGTTTTTTAACGTTAAATTTTTGGTCTAAAACGAAGCCTAGTATTAATAAAGTAGTGAATATCCAAATCTCTGTCCAGTACATGCCGAACAGAGTATCCTTTAGAAAAGATATCATATTTTTTTCCTTTTATTTTTATTTTTAGTATGAAAAATCATTCGCCTTCTCACACAATAGTTGATATGTTTGTCTTTTAAACCTCCTATATAGTTACTCCTCTAGCATGGACCCCTTAAGCCCAAACAATACCTTTTTTAACAATATACTAATTAGTTTAATACAATTATATAAAAAAAGTAAGTATTAAGTGGTCTACTTGAAAAAAGATTGCTTAAATTTTAAGAATTCGAGATTAAACTTCACCTTCGCACGATTAGTCTTTCCGCCTGAGATTACTTTCATAGGGAAATATAACAACCAAAATTCTGAAAATGAAATATAACTAATCAAACTACTAAGCATTAAAAATAAAAAACCAAAATAAATTAATTTAATTCCTGGGTCAGATTTAATTTGTATTCCAGTTGAAGAAATTATATCGGTTAAATTAAAATAACTTAAATCTATATTATAAATATTATCACCTATATTAACATTCTTTATAAATTTACCCTCATTATTATACAAACTAACTTGTCCTCGATTATCTTTGATAAGTACAATAAGGCTTCTTATACTACTTTTTTTATTAGGGTTAGGTAATGAACTAATCCAAACTTTTTGATTAGAACTATTGATTTTTGATATTGGTAATTGTAGAGTTATCTCAGAATTATCTTTTTTTGTATATTTTAATCTTAATCCCAATATACCCCAATCAGTTTGATATATTATTATATCTTTCAATAGTAAAGGGTTATTAACTGAAATAGTTTTTCTTTGCGTCTCTGAACCGATGCCATTTAAAACTGAGATATCCGTATAAAATTGTTTAATTAAACCGTTAGATGTATATATTGACCAAAAGTCATTAACACGAAAAGTTTTTTGCGGGATTGAAGAGAAAACTCCATTTTTTATAACATTCTGTATATGAAAAACTTCTGTTTTCGGTATTAATTCTTGAGAATTAAATCCATTTAAGGCCCCTAGCATACTTCCTAATAAAATACAAATAATACTTAAATGGACAATAATAGGCCCAACTCTACTTATTAAACCTTTATATGCATAAAAGCTATTAGATTGTTGAAAAATTGAGTATTGCTTATTTACTAAAGTATAGCTTAAATGACTTGGAAATACTTTAGTTGCATTTATTTTAAAAGTTAACTTGTTGTATTGATTTAATCGCTTATAAAAGTAATATCGTCGAGAAAATTTTAAAGTTGGTAACTGTTGAAGAATAGTACAACAAGCCAAAGAAAGCCCTAAAAGACTTAATAATAATAAAAACCACCAAGTACTATAAACATTGTTTAAACCAAAAAAAAGAAGAATTTTCCAAAATGATGTACCAAAAATTTCTGCTGAATAAGTATTTTGATAAAATTGAACGTCTTTGTTTTGTTCAATAATAGATCCAATACTAGTAACGATTGCGATAACCAATAATATTACAATAGCTAATTTTAAATTAGCTAAGTATTTAAAAAAGCTTTTAATCATATTAAAATTAAATGTATATATTTTAACAAACTTTGATTAATAATTTTAAGCGACACGAATTCTTCCTGACAAAGCCCAATTCTGTACCATTTGTGTACGTAAAGGGTCCATTTCAAGAATGGGAATAGTTTCTTTAATTGCTATTAAAATATCATTAGTTGTAAATTCTCTATATTCACTAAATGCCACGTACATGGCATCAACAATCGTTTGTTCAATTTCTGCTCCAGAAAACTTACGTGATCTCCTACTTAGCTTTATAGTATCATACTCGTACCAAGTATCAGGTCTAAAACGCCTTAAATGTACTTCATAAATTAGCTTTCGTTCTGCTGTAGTTGGTATACCTAGAAAAAAGGTTTCATCAAACCTACCTTTTCTTAATATTTCAACAGGTAACGAATAAATATCATTAGCTGTAGCAATTACGAAAACAGGAAGAGTTTTTTCACCTAACCAAGTAACAAATGTAGCTAAAACACGTATAGTTGTTCCACTATCTAAATTTTGTTGCGCATCACTAAATGCTTTATCAATTTCATCAACCCATAAAATACAAGGAGCTAAGGATTCAGCAATAGTAATCATTTCACGAACTCTTGATTCTGATTCTCCAACAACTCCAGCAAATAATCTCCCTACATCCAAACGTAAAAGTGGTAACCTCCATTCATAGGCGACAGCTTTTGCAATCAAGCTTTTACCACTACCTTGCATTCCAATTATTAAAACACCTTTTGGTGTAACTAAACCATAATTAATAGCTTGCTCAGAAAATATTTCAGTTCTAGCATTTAACCATTGTTTTAAATTATAAGCTCCACCAACATCTTTTAGTGTAACTTTAGTGGACCAAAATTCAAGTAGTTCCGTTTGGCTAATAACTTGACGTTTTTCTCCTAAAATTATGGGAATAGAGTTTTTATCTATTTGTTTATAGATTACAATTGCTTTTCCTAAAACTCTTCGGATTTTTTCTAAAGATAGACCTTGACAGGCCTGAATAACTTTCTCCAAAATTTTTTGCGATAATTTACCTTGTAAGGTCAAATTTTTAGTAAGACGTACTAATTCATTCTTTATCTCCTTTGGTGCGGGTAGATTAAATTTTATAAGCGTGATATGATCCTTAAGCTCATTTGGTATTTGAACTTCAGAATCGACAATAATTATAGTTTTAGGCTGTAATTTTAATAGCTGGGTAATATTTCGCAATTTCCTAGAAATTGTTAAATCTTTTAAAAATCGTTTAAAATCTTTTAAAATAAAAATGCTTGGGGTTCTTGAATTCACTTTGCTAATAAATTCTAGAGCTTCTAATGGGTTTCTTTTACCAAAACCTTTTTTCATAGGGTTTGTTTTATAACCCTCAATAAAATCCCAAACATATAAATTGCTATATGTCTTATTGATGATAGCATTTCGAATTGTATACTCTAAACGATCTTCTTCAATTGTTATAACATAAATAATAGGGTAACGGGCTTTTAATAAAATTAAAAGTTCTTCTTGAAAAGTCATAATAAAATAGTTTTTATTTTTATAAATTAATTTACTCTAAATCTATTATTTAGATACTTAAATTCTTTCTCTTTTTTCGGCGACGGTTATTTATAACTTTACAACCTTGCTTACTTTTCATACGTGCACGAAAACCAGAAACAGCAATAACTTTTTTATTTGTTCCACCCAATGTTCTTTTTGTCATACTATTTGGAATTAAATTATAAATGATACAATTATAATAACCTAAATAAAATAATTTGTCAATAACCTATTTACCTATCCATCTATTTTAATTAATATCTGTTAATATAATATTGGAGATAAAAATTTCAAATATTATTGAATCCCGACAATCCTTTAATGTAAGGTTTAAGAGACTTGTTGCGCGCTCATCATATTGGAGAAAAGGGTCTTTTTGAGCATATGCTTCCCAACTTGTCGCATCAAGTAAAAAATTCATATTTTCTAAATGTTTATACCAATAAAAATCAATATATTTAAAGAAGATAAGTTGATTATATCTATCTAATACTCGTGAATCTGTTGAACAAGAATAACGAAATTCTTTACAAGCATAACTTGTCCATAATTGTTCATAAAGAAATTTTTTTAATTTAGGTAATTTATCTACGTTATTATATATTATAACATTTGAAATAGATAGACGATTTAATAACTTAATAATTCTTTTTGTTAAAATAATATCTTCTCCTTTTCGATTTTGTGAATCTAGGTATTCTATGAAATCATCGAGGAATCCCTCGCTAAATTCCATAACTAAGTCACGCATTACAGTAGTGGAAAGTACTTTTTCTCGTAAGTAATAGATGACTTTTCTTTGTTTATCTAAAACTTGATCATATTTATTTAACGTTTTGCGCTGGTCATAATAGAAGCCTTCAACTTTTTGTTGGGCTGAGTTTAGAGAATCAGATAAAAATTTAGAATCTAAAATTTCACTATCAATTTTTAATTTTTGCATTGTTTCTTGAATTTTATCCCCACCAAAAACCCTAATTAATGGATCATTTAGGCTTAAAAAAAATCTAGAACTTCCAGGGTTACCTTGTCTCCCTGAGCGACCTCGTAATTGGTTATCGATTCTTCTTGATTCATGGCGTTCAGTACCTATTACATAAAGTCCACCCAAAGATTTTACAATTTCAGATTCTTCTTTTTGTCTTTGCTTATATTTAATTAATAACTGACTATGTAAATTAAATATAAAATTCTCTAAAAGATTTAATTTTTTAGTAGATATATCAAAAACTGTTAAAAGTGTATCTAAATTATTTTGTAAATAAGTAAGCAACTTTGGATTTTTTTTTAGTGCTCGTTTTAAACTAGTTAAATTAATACCAGGGACAAAAAAATTATCTTTTTCTATTAACTTTTTTAATATAAAACGTGTAGATTCAACGGCCTTAAATTCAGGATTCCCACCTAATAGAATGTCAGTCCCTCGACCTGCCATATTTGTCGCAATAGTTATTGAATTTATACAACCAGCTTGGGCAACAATTTTGGATTCTTTTCTTATATTTTCAGGTTTCGCATTTAATAATTGATGAGGTATACCATAAGTTTTTAATAATTGAGATAGTATTTCTGAATTTTGAATTGTTGTTGTACCAACCAATACTGGTTGACCTTTAGAATACATTTTTAAACATTCTTGAGCTATAGCTCGCCATTTACTTATCTCATCAATAAAAATAAAATCAGAATCATCTTGACGCCTCATTTTCTCATATGTAGGTAGAATAGAGACGGGTAAATCATAGATATTATCAAACTCGAGTTCTTCTGTTTTAGCGGTACCTGTCATACCTGATATTTTAGGATATAGACGAAAAAAATTTTGATAAGTTATAGAAGCTAGTGTCTCACTTCCCCTTAATATTTGAATATTTTCCTTCGCTTCAATCGCTTGATGTAAACCATCCCCCCATTTTCTACCTTCCATTACACGCCCAGTGAATTCATCAATAATAACAATTTCGTTATTTTGTAATATATAATGAACGTCCCTAAAAAAAAGATAGCGAGCTTTTAAAGAATTTAAAATATAAGGTATCCAAGGATCTTGAATACTATATATATTATCCACATTTAATAAAATTTTAGTACGAGCTAACCCTTTTTCTGTTAGACTTATTTTTTTTGCTTTTTCATCAATTTCAAAGTGCTTTTTATCTTCTAAATATTTAGAAGTCTCATTTGCTTTAAAATATTTTTCTACCATGAGATTAGACTCACGTGATATAATTAACGGTGTTCTAGCTTCATCAATTAAAATAGAATCAACCTCATCAATAATACAGAAATTAAAGGGCCTTTGTACTAATTCCTTTTTATCTAGGACCATATTATCCTTAAGGAAATCAAAAACTAAATCCACATTTGTTACATATGTAATGTCACGTGAGTAATTTATTTTACGTGATTCACTTGGCATATCAGACTGTATTAATCCAACTTCTAAGCCCAATAGTCTGTGTATTTGACCCATCCATTCGGCATCACGTTTTGCCAAATAATCGTTTATAGTTACTATATGAACTCCATTTTGTAATAAGGAATTAACCAATGCAGGTGAGGTTGAAACTAAAGTTTTACCTTCACCTGTTTTCATCTCGGCAATCTTGCCGTCATTTAAAACTAGTCCTCCTAGCATTTGCACGTCGTAATGCCTTAAATTAAGTGTTCTTTTAGAGGCCTCTCGAGTTAAAGCAAAGCCTTCAGCTAATGTTTTTTTATCTATATAGCTATTTTTAGAAGTAAAATATTTTAGCTTCGACGTTCTACTTTTTAATTCATTATCACTTAATTCTATTAACTCTTTTTCAAGATCATTAATATTGTTTAATATCGGGCGGTACTCATTCCAAATAGTTTTTACTTGTGGGAATAATTTTATCATTTGTTATTGTAAGTTTTATTAAAATTAAAATTAAAACCTTCTAGGTAATATAGGTAGGATAAAATTATATTAGAATCAAGTAGTTTTTATAATTAATTTATTTAGAAAGATCTCTTTTTCTCTCAACTAAATAATATTTATCTTTTATTTTGCAACTCCAATTCCTTTGAAACTAGAAATTAATGGACTTGGGATATCCTCGATTGGAGCAATAAAGTTACCTATTGCTACATTATTAAGTCTTAATTTTAACCAGGTAATAAAAATTTTATTTGTTGAAACAATCGCTGAACAATTAGTTTTTGACAAATTAGCGTCTGATAATTTATTTCGTAACTCATCTAATTGTTTTGATTCAAGAAATTCTGGTGCTGATAAAAACCAAAAGTCATTAGGCTTTTCGACTCTTCTATAATGTTGTACTCGTTCACGTAAAATTTCTTCAAGAGGTTCATCAATCTTTAAAAATTTATCACTTGCAATAATAAAGTGGTAAGTTGTTAAAGGTTTTGGAATACTTACTGCCATTTTATTCTTTAGAGATCTTTCTATTAGAGGTTTTATAATTTCCCATTTCATTATATATTTAATTGCCTTATTCATTTATTCTCCTATATTATATATATAATAGTATATTACATAATACTATATATATCATTATAATATAATATAATATAATATTTCTCTAGTTATTAAGAGTTTTCACTTAATTGTAAAAATTTGGATCCCTTTAACGGTGAACTAGATTGAGCGAACTTATATGGAACCATTTGCCCTGCTAAATAAGCTTGTCTACCTGCTTGAACAGCAAGATTCATAGCCTTTGCCATAATTATAGAGTTTTCTGCCTTAGCTATTGCGCTATTGATTAAGACAGCTTCAGCACCAAGTTCCATAGCAAGTGATGCTTCACTTGGGGATCCAATTCCTGCATCTATTATTACGGGTATGTTAGAATTTTCTATAATAATTTGAATATTATTTATATTTTGAATACCTTGTCCAGACCCAATAGGTGAACCTAAAGGCATGATTGTAGAACATCCAACATCTTCAAGATGCCTTGCTAACATTGGATCAGTATTTGTATAAGGTAACACAATGAAGCCTTTTTTTACTAAAAATTCCGCTGCTTTTAACGTACCAATAGGATCAGGGAAAAGGTATTTGGGATCAGATATAACTTCTAATTTAACAAAATTATTTTCTTTTTGTCCAATTCGTTTAGATAATTCGCGTCCTAAAAAAGCTAGCCTAATAGCCTCTTCAGTTGTCTTTGCGCCAGCTGTATTAGGTAATAACCATAAATTCTCCCAATTGATTGCTGTTATTAAATTATTATTTTTAGAGATATTTAATAAGTTAAGTCTTCTTATAGCAACTGTAACCATTTCAGTTTCACTTTTTGCAAGACACTCTATCATATCTTTTAGATTTTTATATTTTCCTGTCCCAACAATAAGGCGCGAATTAAAATTTTTATTTCCAATAATTAACTGATCTTGTTCTGACATAATTTTTACTTAATTTAATTACTAAAACTATTATAGTCTAGTTTTTATTAAATTTATTTATATATCGGTCCCCTAAATTCTATCAGATCAACCTTATAATTTTGAAGCGAGTGACGCGATTCGAACGCGCGACGTCAACCTTGGCAAGGTTGCGCTCTACCACTGAGCTACACTCGCATATCTTATACTTTAAGTATACAAACGATTATAACATAAATAAATTTATCTAATGATCCATCACGAAATCCAAACCGAAAAGATTTTGAATAACTTAATAGAAATTATCAACCTTATTTCTTTGACTATAGTCAAAGAAATAAGGTTGATAATTTCTATTAAGTTATTCAAAATCTTTTCGGTTTGGATTTCGTGATGGATCATTAGATAAGAAACCAAATATAAAAAGTGAACTAAAACCTGTAACAATTGCATAAACGAATAGTTTTAGAAAATATAAGTTAAGCATACAACTCCTCCAATAAAATTATTTACTAATAAGTATACACCAATTAATAAATATTAATCAAATAAGTTTCCCTATGTATTTATGATTAATCGTCTGTAAAATCTGTATCAATAACAGTATCGTCAGGACTTGTTTCTGGTTGATCTTTTGATTCTGACTCAGATGAATTCTTTAATTCTTCACCAATTGCCTGGGAAGTTTTTTGTAGTTCTTCCATTTTTGTTTTTAGGTTCTGATTATCAAAATCATCGCTTCCTAAGATATCTCGAATATCTTGAATTCCTTGTAAAATAGTCTCTTTTTTTCCTGGAGATAATTTTTCGCCATATTCTTTTAATTGTTTCTCATTTTGGTAACAAATAAGATCTGCTTGATTTTTTAAATCAATTTTTTCTTTTTTCTCTTTATCTAAAGTAGATGATTCTTCGGCTTCCCTTATCATTTTTTCAACTTCTTCTTTATCTAAGTTTGAAGCATTCTGGATAGTAATACGTTGTGTTTTACCCGTACCTTTATCTTTTGCAGTTACATCTAAAAGACCATTAGCATCAATATCAAAGGTTACTTCAATTTGTGGAACTCCTCTTTGAGCAGATGGTATCCCTTCTAATTTAAAATTACCTAAGCTTTTATTATCTTTTGATAATTTGCGCTCTCCCTGTAAAACCTCAATATCGACACTTTCTTGATTATCTACGGCTGTAGAAAAAGTCTCTGATTTTTTTACTGGAATTGTAGTATTACGAGGTATCATTACTGTCATTAGTGACCCTAATGTTTCTACACCTAACGATAACGGTGCTACGTCTAGTAGAAGGATATTTTTAACTTCACCAGCTAAGACTCCACCTTGAACAGCTGCTCCAATTGCTACAACTTCATCTGGATTTACACTTTGGTTTGCTTCTTTTTCTACAATTTTAGAAACTAAGCTTTGAATAGCTGGTATACGTGTCGAACCACCTACTAAGACCAACTCATTAATTGAGTTTCTTTCTACCCGAGCATCTTTTATAGCTGCTTCTACAGGTAATCGACAACGGTTAATCAGATCTTCACAAAGCTCTTCAAATTTTGCTCGTGTTAATGTTTCCTCTATATGTTTAGGACCATCTTGATTAGCAGTAATAAAAGGAAGATTTATATTAGTTTCAGATAAATTAGATAACTCAATTTTAGCTTTTTCAGCTGCTTCAGTTAACCTTTGTAAAGCCTGAGGATCAGACCTTAAATCAATATTCTCTTTATCTTTAAATTTCTTAAGTATATAGTTAACAATTTTTTTATCAAAATCATCCCCACCAAGTTTAGTATCACCGGATGTAGATAGAACTTCAAAAACACCGTCTCCAACCTCTAATAAAGAAACATCAAATGTTCCACCACCTAAATCAAATATAATAACTAATTCATTATTCTTTTTCTCAAGGCCATAAGCTAAAGAAGCTGCCGTTGGTTCATTAATAATTCTTTTTACTTCTAGCCCTGCAATTCGCCCTGCATCTCTTGTTGCTTGACGCTGTGCATCATTAAAGTATGCTGGGACAGTTATAACTGCTTCATTAATTGTTTGGCCCATATAAAGACTAACATCATTAGTTAGTTTTCTTAATATTTGTGAAGATATTTCTTCAGGACTGAATTGTTTATCTAGGTTAGAACAGATAATCTTAACATTATCTTTACTATCACCAATAAGTTTATACGAAACTTCTTTCGATTCTAAACTTAGTTCGCTAAATTTAGAACCCATGAAGCGTTTTATAGATGAAAAAGTGTTCTCAGGATTAATTACCGCTTGTCTTTTTGCAATTTGACCCACTAATAGATCTTTATTCTTCGTGTAGGACACTACTGATGGAGTGGTTCTTAAGCCTTCAGTATTACTTACTACTGTCGGTTGACCTCCTTCCATTATGGCTACCACAGAATTTGTGGTACCCAGATCTATTCCAAATACTTTTTGACTTTGATTACTAGTTACTTTCTTATCATTACTTTGATTATCACTCATACAATTCTCCAATATTTATTCATAGCTAAAAATAATTAATTATATATATATTTTTTTAAATTTCTGTATATTAATGCGGACACTTTCTACCCCTCTATTATTTTACTTCCCATTATTTAGAACTTTTCGCTATATACAATTAGATGGTATTATACATAACTAGATGGTATTGTCCTTTACCATCTTCTTTTTATAATACAGATATCTGTTGAATACAGATAATAGACATTATAAAAAGAAGAGCTTGATTGGTAATATCAAATATAAAGCGTAGGAAAGAGAGGGATTCGAACCCTCGGTACAAAGAATATTTGTACAATAGATTAGCAATCTAACGCTTTAAGCCACTCAGCCATCTTACCTGAGGGCTAGCTCTGGCTGGATTTGAACCTGCGACCAAGGGCTTATGAGTCCCCTACTCTAACCACTGAGCTACAGAGCCTGAGATTTTGCTGAGGGCCTACAGTGCAAGTATAAGGATACTTCTATAAGCATAGCAACTTCAAAAACTATACAAAATTTTTCTTTATATAAATTACTTATTGACAAGAAGTAATCAGTTATGACAAGCTATAACCTATAGGTGCTTAAACCTAAGAATATTTAGAGGGGTTGTATCTCAATCTGGTTAGAGTATCACCCTGTCACGGTGAAAGTTGCGGGTTCGAGTCCCGTCAATCCCGTAATGTTATTAATTTTTATTTTTATATCTGCTAAAAGAAGTAATATGATTTACAATTTAGCTAGTTTTATTGCTCACAACTATACATTCTGTTGTTAGAATCATACTAGCAATAGAAATAGCATTTTGCAATGCTGAACGAGTCACTTTTGCTGGATCAACAATACCATAATCAAACATATTTCCAAATTCGTTTATCTCCGCGTTATACCCAAATTCAAATTCATTTTCTTCTACTAAATCTGTTATAACACTACCATTTTTTCCAGTATTCTCAGCAATTCTCTTAAGTGGCTCTTTAATAGAGTCTGCTAAAATATAAGCCCCAATAAGTTGATCATCTTTCAGATTTTGTTTTGCCCATAATTTTAATGGAGTTGATAGATGAGTCAATGTTGATCCTCCACCAGGTATAACACCTTCTTCAACTGCCGCACGGGTTGCATTTATAGCATCTTCGAGTCTTAATTTTTTATCTTTCATTTCAGTTTCTGTCACGGCACCCACTTTTATCACCGCAATCCCACCAGAAAGTTTTGCAATTCTATCTTTCAATTTTTCAACATCATATGCTGACTCACTCATTGTTATTTGCTTTTTTAATTGTTCACAACGATTCTTAATATTATCTAAATTACCCTCAGTAATAATAGTACTTGAATCTTTTGTAATATTTATACGTGAGGCAGTACCTAATAAGTCTAACCCAACGCTATCTAGACGTAGACCTAATTCTTCTGTAATCAACGTACCACCAGTTAATATAGCAATATCTTCTAATAAAGCTTTACGTAAATCTCCAAATCCAGGAGCACGAATAGCAACAACATTAACAATACCCCTTAATTTGTTAAGAACTAAAGTAGATAATGCCTCTTTTTCAATATCTTCAGCAATGATTAGTAAGGGTCTTTTAGTAAATGCAACTTTTTCTAAGATAGGAATTAAATCTTGTTGGACAAGAGTAAGTTTTTTATTTGTAATTAAAATAAAAGGATTATCATATTCAGCTTCTGCTTTTTCAGGATTTGTAATAAAATAAGGAGAAATGAAACCTTTATCTAATCTCATCCCTTCAGTTATAGTTAATTCGATAAATGTATTATTACTTTCTTCTAAAGAAATAATCCCATCACGCCCTACAGTTTTAAGAGCTTTTGCAATCATTGATCCAATTTCTTTATCATTCCCAGAAGAAATTGTAGCTACTTGCTCTATTGCCATATTATTTTCGATGGGACGAGCATAATCTAAAATTTGATTAGTTAAATATTTTGTAGCTTTCTCAAGACCAAATTTTAAAGAAATTGGATTTGAACCTGCAGCTACATTTTTCATTCCTTTTTTGACGATCGCATAAGCTAAAACTGTCGCTGTCGTTGTACCGTCACCAGCTACATCATTTGTCTTAGACGCGGCCTGTCTTATTAAAGATACACCGGTATTAAAAATATTATCTTTTAATTCAATTTCTTTAGCAATACTTACGCCATCATTAATAATTTGAGGTGAACCATGTTTTTTATCTAAAACAACATTTCTACCTTTAGGTCCTAGAGTAACTGAAACTGCTTCAACTAATACCTTCATTCCTTTTTCGAGTGCTTGCCTTGCATGTTCTTGATATAATATTTTCTTGCTCATAGTAATATTGAAAATAAAAAAATTTTTAGAAGTGAAAGTGAAAAGATTTTTAAAAAAATTAGGTTTTCATTTTAAAATGCATTATAAAAGTAAAAACCTAATAATAAGAATATGTTTAAGGATAAATTTACAGTATATTATATTAAATTAATTCCAATCTTTTTCAGATTGAGATAAAACGAAATTGGCAACATCTCCAATATCAGTATCAGATAAACGCCCACCGAAAGCTGGCATAGCATTTTTACCATTTGTAACCTGATAAGTAATAGCACTAACACTATTCATTTGGTTCGTTGATAACGTATCTTTTTTTAAATTTTTCTCAGGCATAATAACATTATTCCCACCAGCATGGCATGCAGAACAGTTAGCAGTGAAAACATTTTCTCCATTATTAATATCTACCGCTTCAGCTGGCGTATAAAAACTAATTAGAGTTAAGCAAGCAATAAAGAAACCAAAAGAAAATTTTTTCATCAATAATTCTCGTGTAGAGTATTTTTAATTTAACAAAATAAAAATCTATTATTTTTTTAATGTATAATAGGAGATTAAAAATCTTTACTACTTTCATTTTTTAATTAATAATAAATTTTCCCGCCACCCCATTTTTCAGAGACAATCTTTGGTTGTAATAAAATATGACCTGCAATATCAACTAAGTCGTTTTCATCTAATGAGCGCATTCTTGTGAAAATATTAGCACTTTTAATACTTGGGTGAATTTCTGCAATTGATTCTAAACCATCATAAGTTGTTGGGTTCTTCATATAATCAACCAGGCCATTAATATTATTACGTGCTGGTGTTGCTAAACTCAATGCTTCAGTATCAAGCCCTAAATTTGGGTTTGTTTTTGTTACTCCACCAACGTGGCATTGGCCACAACTAGAGTTAAATAATCGTTTCCCTCTTTTCACTTGTTCAGGAGTTAATACTGTTGTTTTACCATCACTAGTTACAGGTATTGTTCTTGTTGCTTCATCTAAGTCGATAGCAAAAACCGGTGAACTTGCTAAACAAGCAACAGCGAAACTTATAAAAATTTTTTTGAACATACTCTAATGAATCTATAAAATATTTTATTATTGAAACAAAAAAACAATAATTAATAATAATAATTTTTACTTAGATTTATCAGAATAAACTTTTGGTAATTTTAATTGCTCTTTGATTTTTTTAGCAATTAAACCTCGTAATCTAATATTTTCCCACCCGGCTCCAAGAGCAAGACTAACTAAAAGAACTTGACTAAACAATAATATTGGGTCAAGTCGCCAGCCATGAATAATTAAAATAGAACCATAAATTAAACCTAATGTTGTAAAAAAAATATCTTCATCACGAGAAAGTTCTGGTCTTACAACCCTTAAAAAATATAAAATTAGTACACCGAGAATTATTATTAAGCCTAAAAGAAAATTTGCTCCAAAGACAATATTTATCATAAATTATTAAACCTAGAAATTTTATTCATTACCTTATTCTCATACAACCCTATATTGATGTGAATAGCATACTTTATCAATAAAATTGAGTTTATTCCTTAAGGATTTAAATCACTCTTAAATTAATAGTTCTTTATCTATAGCAGGCATAAAATTATTTACCTAAATGATTAAAAAAATTTAGATACTATAAATTCTATTCTTAAGGGTCCTTTAACCACCAAACCAAAAGCTGTCAAAATAAAATAAACGTTAATGTTAAGATGACATTTTTAACATTACAACATAACGTTTATAAAATCAGAAGTGACTTTGTTATTAACCATGAAAGTTACAACATTCTTAATTATAATTAAAAATGTTATAGCTGTTAATATAAACTAGAAGATTTAATGAAATAGACAATTATTTAAATTTGAGAGAGCTAATTAGATACCGCTATCTCAAGTACACAATAATATAGAATTAGAAACAAAAGTTTTATTTTTCAACTACTATTTTTTTTGTGGTAAACGTGTTAAAGCATCTTTTTTGCTTACGAAGAATAAGGCTAAACTTATAGGTAAAACTACAATAAGTCCACCAGCAATTAAGCTAGATAAAAAATTTGTTAAAGATGGTGTCATAATTTTGTTTTTTCTTTCTTTTCTTTAATAAAATATATTTTCTTGAAATATGTAAATGACATATAATTCTAGAAATAGAAGAGGTTAGCTTACAGATAATAAAAGTCTAAGATTATTATTTATAATATCTTAATTAGTAAATTTAGTTTTTAACTGATATACATGTTTTTTTATTATTTTTCTTAAAAGACACTAGTCCTTCTTTAAGTGCATATAATGTATAATCTTTTCCTATACCTACATTGTCACCTGCTTTAAAACTTAGACCTCTTTGTCTTATTAGAATATTACCTGCTTGAACTTGATGACCATGAAAACATTTTACTCCAAGACGTTTTGATTTAGAATCTCGTCCATTTTTCGTACTCCCTGCTCCTTTCTTATGAGCCATTTTTTTCTTATATTAAAATATGAAAAATAATTTATTTCTTTATTCAAATCTAATTAATGACTAGTATTTTTGCTTGTTCAAAAAACAATTTAAGTAATAGTAATAATACCCTAAGTAGTAATTAGTGTACAGGTATAATATACAATTGATTTTGAAATTTTGTAAACTTCAAAATCAATTGTATATTATTTAAATTAATAAATATAGCCTTTTAACTCTATTTTAAACTTCAATAGAGTTAATGAAAATTTATTAAATTTTATAAAAAATAAAAACAAAAAGACTTTTTTAGAGTATACTATGGTAGTATAAGTTTTTAATAAGCTAGATTTTATAAAAACTTGAAAGTGTTAACATTTGTTTTAATTATTCCTTAGTAAAATATTATAAATAAAAAATTTAATGAAAAATTCAAATTTGAAAGAATTACCATCACTATCGACTGAGAAAATTTTAAATTTTGTTGAAAGCCCACATATTAAGAAAAGTATACCTAAAATATTTGTGGGTGACACAGTAAAAATAGGTGTTTTTATCAAAGAAGGTAACAAAGAAAGAGTCCAGTATTACCAAGGTATTATTCTTGCAAAAGCTAATAGTGGGATTAATTTAACAATCTCTGTTAGAAAAGTTTTTCAGGGTATTGGTGTAGAAAGAAAATTTTTAATTCATTCCCCTAAATTAGAATCTATTGAAATAATTAAATCTTCTCGGGTAAGAAGATCTAAGTTATACTATTTACGTAGTATCGTAGGTAAAGGAAGCCGTTTAAAACAAAGATTTAGTACTAAATAATTTGCATCTGGCTGGGTTCGAACCAGCGTTGTTCTAATAAGAAGACGGATTATGAGTCCGTTGCCTTCAACCACTCGGCCACAAATGCATCTTAAAAAATTCCTTGTTAATTAATTTAACCATAATTCGTAATAAGGAGCTGGTGGGATTCGAACCCACGTCCATTTTAAATAATCATCAAATTAACTAATGAGTTCACAGATTTAGTTATCAATTTCTTTATTTGGGTTTTAAAATTTATTAAAAATATTAAAAGCCTAATAATAAATTTATAACAAGAGCGATGTTGTATTTATATAGCTAAATAAAAAGTTAATACTTTACTTATAATAATATAATCAAACCTAAAGTTTTGTAAAGTTTTAGGGAGGAATAATCTTTTGCCTCTTTCAATTAAGAACTATGGGACTAATTGATATTAAAACTCAAGGAATTTATGCAAAAACTTGGTTTTTGTTAAAGTTAATAATATTATTTGCAATTACTTTATATTTTAATATTTAAATCTGCTTATTAGTTAATATAATTATAAATGTCGAAACCAATACAGCCCCTTTAATTGTATATATTTCATGTTTTTACTATAAAAGGATTTGAATCCAAGGATTTTTCCATTAGCGCATTAAACTTTATATACTTGAAGATAATTATTTCAATTTTTAAAAATAGCTTTGAATAGCATAGAAAAGAGCTAAAATAAAATATATAATTGCCAATATTTTAATGAATTTATCAATTGATTTTTCGGCTTTACTAGAACTTTCAAAAAGTTTGAAGGGATCTAAATTTTCTTGCAAACTTTGCTCATTAGGACTTCGAATTAGTATGGCTAGAATTAATATTATATTAATTACTATTGATAATAGACTAAGAATGTTCATATAATTCATGGTAACATAGTTTTATTAGAATAAACAACTTAATAGAGTTAATAATTTAATTATTATTGATTATCTTAATTTACCTTTTTATTCCCCTTGAACTTTTAATAAAAGAAACCCCAGAGATAATCCTATAATTACCATACTAAAACATAAAAAACTAATTGATAAAATTTCTCCACCCATAAATTATAACATCCTTATACTTTAAATTATATTGTATTAAAATCCATTACGACCCCAAACTACTAGCGAAAGAGTAAACGTAAATATCATCATAATTGTAGCCCAACCTAAGCTAATTATATCCATGAGTATTCCTTAATTTTTTAAAATATATAATCAATATATTGTTTAGTATATACTTTAGTTTACTTTAGGTCAAAATCAAATTAATGTATTAGAAATGACAGTATGAAGGGTAATTATTATGAAATATTCATTATTCTATAAATTTGGTATATAATAATATATAAAGCTTAAATAATAAAAAAAAGATCGAGATAGCTTTTAATAGTATATGCTTTGGTTTGGTTGTAAATTTTAGTTCTAGTTCAAATTGAGATATTACAACATTTTACTTAATATTGTAATAATATCAGGTAAGGAATATTAGGGAAAGAAAAAAGTGAAATAACAAATTATTTATTTAGGGAGAACTTATGACTGATTCAGTTAAAAAAAACATAGTGCTAACAAAAACTCCTGCAGGTGAATCGTTACTTACACCACGCTTTTACACAACAGATTTTGAAGAGATGGCTAATCTGGATATTCAATCGAATAAGTTAGAACTTGAAGCCATCATAGAAGAATTCCGTATGGATTTCAATCAACATCATTTTATTCGTGACCAAGAATTTAATCAATCTTGGACACACTTTGACAAGCGTACAAAATCTCTTATTACAGAATTTCTAGAACGATCTTGTACAGCTGAATTTTCTGGATTTTTGTTGTATAAAGAGTTATCAAGAAATCTTAAAACAAAAAACCCTATATTAGCCGAAGGGTTTGCTTTTATGTCTAGAGATGAAGCGAGACATGCTGGATTCTTAAATAAATCAATGAGTGATTTTAATTTAACATTAGATTTAGGGTTTTTAACAAAAAGTCGTAAATATACCTTTTTTTCACCTAAATTTATTTTTTACGCGACTTATTTATCAGAAAAAATTGGTTATTGGCGTTATATAACAATTTATAGACATTTAGAAAAAAATCCTGAATATCGTATATATCCAATATTTAGATTTTTTGAGAGTTGGTGCCAAGATGAAAATAGACATGGAGATTTTTTCGCTGCTATTTTAAAATCACAACCAAATTTATTAAACACGACGGTTGCTAAACTTTGGTGTAGATTCTTTCTATTATCGGTTTTTGCAACAATGTATTTAAATGATTTACAGAGAAGTAGCTTTTATGCAACTCTTGGCTTAGATGCTAAAAAGTTTGATATTCATGTTATTAAAAAGACAAACCAAAGTTCTGGGCGTCTATTCCCTGTTATTTTAGATGTAAACCATCCTTCTTTCTTCAAATATTTAGATAATTGTGCTGAAGCCAATTTAGCATTAATGGAAATTGATACAAAAGAAAAAGTACATTTGGGTCATCTATTACAGAATTTAGTATTCTTTTTAGAACGTTGTTTAAATTATTCTATCATAGCGAAAAATTTAATTAACTTGTACTTCTTAAAGCCTATAAATTCTGAAAAAGAATGGGATACTGTTTATTAAATTAATAGTATTCATTAAAAAAAAAACTAGACACAAGTAGTAAGGAGAATATGAATAATAATAATGCACAAATAGGAAAGTTAGCTCCTGATTTTGAAGCAGCAGCAGTTTTTGATGAAGAGCTTGGTAAAATTCGATTGTCAGATTATCGTAAAAAAAAATATGTTGTTCTTTTTTTTTATCCATTAAATTTTACTTTTGTCTGCCCCACAGAAATCACTTCATTTAGTGATCGATTCGAAGAATTTAGTTCTCTTGACACTGAAATTTTAGGTGTTTCTGTAGATAGTGAATATTCACATCTAGCATGGCTTCAAATTCAACGTGATGAGGGAGGTCTTGGTTTATTAAAGTATCCTCTAGTTTCAGATTTAAAAAAAGAAATAAGCCATTCCTATAACGTGTTAGATGAGTCTGGCGTTGCCTTGCGTGGTTTGTTTATTATTGATAAAAAGGGTATAATTCAATACGCTACAACCAATAACTTATCTGTTGGCCGTAGTGTGGATGAAACTTTAAGAATTCTACAAGCAGTGCAATATGTAAATGAAAATCCTGATGAAGTTTGCCCTGCTGATTGGGAACCTGGTGACGAAACAATCTATCTTTAAAGTTTTATCATCAACAATACTAAATTTTTATAAGCTATACTTAGTTATTTCATTATTTATGCCATAAAAAAATAAAAATAAAAATAAACCCCAGAAAACATTTATGCCAAAGCTTAAAATAAGAAAAGCCGCAAAAAAACGTTATAAACTTATTGCAGGAAAAAGATTTATTAGACGAAAAGCTTTTAAAGGACATCTTTTAGAAAAAAAATCGCCTAAACAGAAACGTAATTTAGCAAATAAGGTTGTAGTAAGTAAATCAGATACAAAAGCAATAAGAAAAATGTTAGTTTGTTAAATTAGAATAAGGATAAATGTAATGGTTAGAGTTAAGCGAGGGAATGTCGCTCGGAATCGTAGGAATAAGATTCTTAAAATTGCAAAAGGATTTTGTGGTGCCCATTCAAGTCTATTTAGAATCGCAAATCAGCAAGTAATAAAGAGTCTTATATACGCGTATGTAGGAAGAAAAGAAAAGAAAAGAAGGTTTCGCCAACTATGGATTATAAGAATTAATGCGGCCGCTCGCAAATATAGCTTAAGATATAGTCGATTTATATATAACTTAAAGCAAGCTAAAGTTCTTTTAAATCGTAAAATGTTATCACAATTAGCTATTTTGGATCCATCGTCTTTTTCAAATATAGTAGATGCAACTAGATAAAATAATTTAAGTAATAAAAAAGGAAATTTTTTTATTACTTAAATTATTTTAGTAATAAATAAAATAAAATATTTAAAATCACTATGAAGAGAACCGTTTCAGTTTTAGCCGAAAAAGATACCGGAGGATTAGCCCGTATTGTAAGTTTATTAACTAGAAGAAGATTTCAAATTGAGAGCATTACAATGGCAGCATGTGAAAGAAAACATTATGAACGAATAATAATAGTATTAATAAATCAAAGCGATGGTGAAGATGCTTCTTCCCAGTTAACAAGACAACTTAAAAAATTACTTAATGTTGTAAATGTTCAAGATATAACATATCTTCCAAGTGTTAAACGAGAACTTATCTTAATAAAACTTCAAGTTAACTTAATAGAAAGAGCTGAAATTTTAAACCTTGTTCAAATATTTAGGCTTAAAATTATCGATCTAACAGATGGTAGTCTTATAATAGAAGTTACAGCTGATCCTGGGAAAGCTGTTGCACTTCAAAAAGCATTCGAAAACTATAAGGTTTTAGAATTAGTAAGGACTGGAGAAATTGCTTTAACACGCGAATCATTAGTTGATACTTCCTCTTTAAATAAATTTCCTTACCCTCTCTTGGATGCTAGAGAAAATTGTATATAAACTATTGAAAAATATATACTTTATAACGATTGATATTTATCTTATATCTTGTTAGAGACTTCTAGATAAATATATGTTTATTTGACTTTTTAGAATAATAAATCAAATGAGAGATATGATGAGGATTTCAAAATTTTTGAACAAGACAATAACCAGGCACCTGCTTCTTCTTGGTACGATAGGCATTCATTAACATCCCATTCGAATGAGTATGAATTCTTCTTAGAAAAAAGGTTTATACATAATAAGATAGGTGACTGAGGAAAGAAAGAGGCTTTTTTGATTATCGTACCTTTTTCTTTATGTTTTTGTTCTACAAAAAAAACAATTAGACAATTATCTACACGATTACAATTCAGACAGATACACATAAATTACAATTGTTTTTTTTAGCTATAAATGGGGGCGGAGGGACTTGAACCCTCACGATTTATATATCAACGGATTTTCATTTCTATATGACTTTCATCACTATTACAAAAGAAATAAATAGTTATTGAAATTGGACTCTCTCTTTACCAATTAAGGTAGTTCCCGTCGAGTCTCTGCACCTTAATGAGTAATTAAATACATCATTTGTTGGCTCAGGGTTATCTTATCAAAAAGACTTAGATTTCCTTGAATTTGAGAACTTACTTGATTAATCATCTTTCTGACTTGATGCTCAAATTTTTAAGTCCGTTGCGTCTACCATTCCGCCACGCCCCCTCTTCAGCGTACATTATCATAGTTTAGATAAATAATTTTATTAAATAGGCGACACCCGGATTCGAACTGGGGATAGAGGATTTGCAATCCACGGCCTTACCACTTGGCTATATCGCCTTTAGGATCAGAGTAATCCTTGATATGACACTAATCCAAGTGTACATTAAAAACTTATATAGACTTTTTTTGACTGCTAAAATAAATAATAATAGTACAAATAAAAAAATTAACATAAGTTATTTATCATATTTATTTTTTTACTCGTATACAAATAAGATTGGTATACACCCAAATCACGGTTCGTTCTGACGAATTTATCTCAGGGACTGTTTTAAATACTCATATTCCCAATATACGCAGTAAATGAACGACTAAGAGCCCCGACTTCGGAGAAGTAGATGCCTGAGAATGTACAGGAACGAACTAGACTGAAGAGTGAACGTTATGAGTCAGGTGTAATTCCGTATGCCAAAATGGGATACTGGGATGCTGATTACAACGTTAAACACACTGATATTCTAGCTCTATTCCGTATAACTCCACAACCAGGCGTAGATCCTATTGAAGCTGCTGCTGCTGTTGCTGGTGAATCTTCCACTGCAACATGGACGGTAGTTTGGACAGATTTACTAACGGCTTGTGACATCTACAGAGCGAAAGCTTATCGAGTGGATCCAGTACCTGGAACAAGCGATCAATATTTTGCATACATCGCATACGAATGTGATTTATTTGAAGAAGGATCTCTTGCAAACTTAACAGCTTCTATCATTGGTAACGTTTTTGGTTTTAAAGCCGTTAAAGCATTACGTTTAGAAGACATGAGAATTCCTTATGCTTACCTTAAAACTTTCCAAGGTCCTGCAACAGGTGTCGTTGTAGAAAGAGAAAGATTAGATAAGTTTGGTCGTCCTTTATTAGGAGCAACTGTAAAACCTAAATTAGGTCTTTCTGGTAAAAACTATGGTCGTGTTGTTTATGAAGGTTTATCTGGTGGTCTTGATTTCCTTAAGGATGATGAAAACATTAATTCACAACCGTTTATGCGTTGGAAAGAACGTTTCCTATACTGTATGGAAGGGGTAAACCGTGCTGCTGCTGCAACAGGTGAAGTTAAAGGTTCTTACCTTAACATTACTGCTGCAACAGTTGAACAAATGTATGAACGTGCAGAGTATTCTCGTGCAGTTGGTAGTGTTATTTGTATGGTTGATTTAGTTATCGGTTATACAGCTATTCAAAGTATGGCTATTTGGGCACGAAAAGCTGAAATGATCTTACATTTACATCGTGCAGGTAACTCTACTTACGCACGTCAAAAAAACCATGGTATTAACTTCAGAGTTATCTGTAAATGGATGCGTATGTGTGGTGTAGACCATATCCATGCTGGTACAGTTGTAGGTAAATTAGAAGGAGATCCTTTAATGGTTCGAGGATTCTATAATACTTTATTATTAACTCAGTTAAAAATTAATTTAGCTGAAGGTTTATTCTTTGACATGGATTGGGCTTCTCTTAGAAAATGTGTTCCTGTAGCTTCAGGTGGAATCCATTGTGGTCAAATGCACCAACTTCTTTATTACTTAGGTGATGATGTAGTTCTACAGTTTGGTGGTGGTACAATTGGTCACCCAGATGGTATCCAATCAGGTGCTACAGCAAACCGTGTTGCATTAGAAGCTATGGTTCTAGCTCGTAACGAAGGTCGCGACTATGTTGGTGAAGGTCCTGAAATTTTACGTAATGCTGCAAGTACTTGTGGTCCTTTAAAAGCAGCTTTAGATTTATGGAAAGATATTACATTTGATTACACTTCAACAGATACACCTGACTTCGTTGAAGTTGCAACTGAAAGTAACTAGATATATTCTATAACCACTTAAATTCTATAAATCTTTATTACTTTAAGTAAAAGTAAAAAGCAAATAAAAAGTTTAGTATCTGACTAAAAATAAAATTTTTATATTTATCTTCAAGGGATATTTGAATAGCGATGAGAGTTACACAAGGATGTTTTTCGTTTTTACCAGATCTAAGTGATGAGCAAATTGTAAAACAAATTAATTATGCTATCTCAAAAGGTTGGGCTGTTAGTGTAGAATGGACAGATGATCCACATCCACGTAATTCATATTGGGAATTATGGGGTCTTCCTTTATTTGACGTTCAAGATTCTGCTGCAGTAATGTACGAACTTAATGAATGTAGAAGAGTAAACCCAGAAGGCTATATCAAAATTAATGCTTTTGATGCTAGTATCGGTACAGAAAGTTGTGTTTTATCATTTATAGTACAACGTCCTGTAGAAGAGCCTGGTTTCTACTTAGAGCGTAATGAAACTGGTGGTCGTAGTATTCAATACACAATCTCAAGTTATGCTGTTCAAGCAAGACCTAGTGGCGATCGTTATTAATATTAATCCAATAAATTAATACCAATGTAATAAATTTTGTTAGTTATTTTGATTAATTGAATAGAATAGGATCTTGAATTCTTCTTCTATCCAATTAATTATCCAATTAATTATTGTTGGGGTTAATCTTTGCTTGAGTAGCAAATAAAATGAAAATAAAGGCTGTCTTTCCTAATCCTAATTTCTATTTATCTATATAGAGATAGATATTTTATATTGCTAATATAGTTTTAATATCGATTAGGCTCGTTATATAGTAAAAAAACTTTTTACCTTTTAAGGTATTTATAGGTTTAAACCGTAGAGTTTTCCAAGCCATTATATGTGTTTGACAAACTTGTGCTATGATAGTAAAATAAGTGTATGGTAGTCCTAAAGTATTACTTACTTTTTAGACTTTTTTCTAAGCCCCCATCGTCTAGAGGCCTAGGACATCTCCTTTTCACGGAGGGAACAGGGATTCGAATTCCCTTGGGGGTATTTTATTAAAAAGTAGGTATGATAAAGATTAAAAAAAGTTCCTTTTCCTTATGAAATTTTTTAGACTACAGTAGAGAAAACTCAATTCGAAATAATTGTAAAAAATTATTCCATGAAACTTGAGGGTTTCCTATCTTTATGTCTTCAGAGAGGAAAAGGTAAATGAACTCCAATAATCAAAAAACAAAAGTTGAAGTTTTAGTTGATCGTAATACTGTTAATACTACTAGCTTTGAAAAATGGGCTAAACCAGGACACTTTTCTCGTACATTATCTAAAGGTCCAAAAACAACAACTTGGATTTGGAATTTACATGCTGATGCCCATGATTTTGATAGCCAAACAAATTCTTTGGAGGAAGTTTCCAGAAAAATTTTTAGTGCACATTTTGGGCAATTATCAATAATATTTTTATGGATAAGTGGAATGCATTTCCATGGGGCCTATTTTTCAAATTATTTAGCATGGTTAAATAATCCTATTAGTATAAAGCCTAGTGCACAAGTAGTTTGGCCTATTGTAGGGCAAGAGATTTTAAATGGTGATGTAGGTGGTAATTTTCAAGGTGTTCAAATAACATCTGGTTTTTTCCAATTATGGCGAGCTGAAGGTATAACAAGTGAAATTGAATTATACTGGACTGCAATTGGGGGATTAATAATGTCTGGATTAATGCTATTTGGAGGATGGTTCCATTACCATAAAGCTGCTCCAAAATTAGAATGGTTCCAAAATGCAGAATCAATGTTGAACCACCATCTATCTGGTCTATTAGGATTAGGTTGTCTTTCTTGGTCAGGTCATCAAATTCATATAGCATTACCAATTAACAAATTATTAGACGCTGGTGTAGCTTCACAAGAAATTCCTTTACCTTATGAGTTTCTTATAAACCGTGAATTAATTGGTCAACTGTATCCAAGTTTTAAAAAAGGTTTAGTTCCTTTTTTCTCATTAAACTGGGGCGAATACTCTGATTTTTTAACTTTTAAAGGTGGATTAAATCCTGTAACAGGTGGACTTTGGTTAAGTGACACAGCTCACCATCATTTAGCTTTAGCAGTATTATTTATTATTGCAGGGCATATGTATCGTACAAATTGGGGAATTGGTCATAGTATGAAAGAAATTTTAGAAGCCCATAAGGGACCGTTCACTGGAGCTGGTCATTCGGGTCTTTATGAAATTTTAACAACTTCTTGGCATGCTCAATTAGCAATCAATTTAGCGATGATGGGATCATTAAGTATTATAGTGGCTCACCACATGTACGCTATGCCACCATACCCATATATTGCAACTGATTATGCAACACAACTTTCTTTATTTACTCATCATATGTGGATAGGGGGGTTCTGTATTGTAGGGGGTGCAGCCCATGGAGCAATTTTCATGGTTCGTGATTATAATCCAGCGAAAAATTATAATAATTTATTAGATAGAGTTGTTCGCCATAGAGACTCGATTATTTCTCATTTAAATTGGGTTTGTATATTCTTAGGTTTCCATAGCTTTGGACTATATATACACAATGATACAATGAGAGCTCTTGGGCGTGCTCCAGATATGTTTTCTGATACAGGTATACCGTTAAAACCAATTTTTGCACAAGCAATTCAAAATTTACATTTGTTAGCACCAAGTAGTACTGCCCCTAACGCTTTAACAACAGCAAGTTATGTTTTTGGTGGGGATATTGTATCAATTGGGTCAAAAATTGCAATTATGCCAATAAAATTAAGTACAGCTGATTTTATGGTTCACCATATACATGCTTTCACAATTCATGTGACTGTTTTAATTTTATTAAAAGGTGTTTTATATGCACGTAGTTCAAAATTAATCCCAGATAAAGCTAATTTAGGTTTCCGTTTCCCTTGTGATGGTCCTGGTAGAGGTGGTACTTGCCAAGTTTCGGCTTGGGATCATATTTTCTTAGGTTTATTTTGGATGTATAATTCAATATCAATAGTAATATTCCATTTTAGTTGGAAAATGCAATCTGACGTTTGGGGATCAGTGACGCCAACAGGAACAGTCTCGCATATCAGTGGGGGTAACTTTGCACAAAGTGCAATTACGATCAATGGATGGTTAAGAGATTTTTTATGGGCACAAGCATCACAGGTAATTCAATCATATGGATCAGCTTTATCTGCTTATGGTTTAATATTTCTTGGTGCACATTTTATTTGGGCCTTCAGTTTAATGTTCTTATTTAGTGGTCGTGGCTATTGGCAAGAGCTAATAGAATCAATCGTTTGGGCGCATAATAAAATTAAGGTTGCACCAGCAATTCAGCCTCGTGCTTTAAGTATTACTCAAGGTCGAGCAGTAGGGTTAGCACATTATCTATTAGGTGGAATTGGTACGACGTGGTCTTTCTTTTTAGCAAGAATTATTTCTGTAGGATAAAATTAACGAGGTAAAATATTTATGGTAACTAAATTTCCGAAATTTAGCCAAGCTTTAGCGCAAGATCCGACTACTAGAAGAATTTGGTTTGGAATTGCAACAGCTCATGATTTTGAAACGCATGATGGAATGACAGAAGAAAATTTATATCAAAAAATCTTTGCTTCTCATTTTGGTCATTTAGCAATTATTTTTCTTTGGACATCTGGTAATTTATTCCATGTTGCTTGGCAAGGTAATTTTGAGCAATGGACGTTAAACCCATTAAAGGTAAAACCAATTGCTCATACAATTTGGGATCCACATTTCGGTGAACTTGCAATGAAAGCTTTTACAAAAGGTGGAGCTTTTTATCCAGTAAATATATCTTATTCTGGTGTTTATCATTGGTGGTATACCATTGGTATGAGAACTAACAATGACCTATACATTGGGTCTATTTTTTTAATAGCCCTATCTAGTTTATTATTATTTGCAGGTTGGTTACATTTGCAACCAAAATTCCGTCCAAGCCTATCTTGGTTTAAAAATAATGAATCACGTTTAAACCATCATTTAACAGGTTTATTTGGAGTTAGTTCTTTAGCATGGACAGGACATTTAGTTCATGTAGCTATTCCTGAATCTCGAGGTATTCATATTGGGTGGGACAATTTTTTAACAACTTTACCACATCCAGATGGTCTAACACCATTTTTTGATGGTAATTGGAATGTTTATTCACAAAACCCTGATACTATAGAGCATATCTTTGGTACAAATGTAGGCTCAGGTACAGCGATTTTAACATTCTTGGGTGGTTTCCATCCGCAATCTCAATCACTTTGGTTGACTGATATTGCGCATCATCACCTTGCTATTGCAGTTGTATTTATAATTGCTGGGCATATGTATCGAACGAATTTTGCTATTGGGCATAATATGAAAGAAATTCTAGATGCTCATCGTCCACCTGGTGGACGCTTAGGTGCAGGGCATCGAGGCTTATTCGATACCATAACAAATTCTTTACATATTCAACTTGGACTGGCATTAGCGGCGTTAGGTGTTATAACATCTTTAGTTGCTCAGCATATGTATGCAATACCTCCTTATGCTTTTATGGCAAAAGATTTTACAACCCAAGCTGCTCTTTATACACATCATCAATATATAGCTGGATTTTTAATGGTAGGAGCATTTGCTCATGGAGCAATTTTCTTTGTTCGAGATTATGATCCAGAAGCAAATAAAGATAATGTGTTAGCTAGAATGCTTGAGCATAAAGAAGCAATTATTTCTCATTTAAGTTGGGTTAGTTTATTCCTAGGTTTCCATACTTTAGGTTTATATATCCATAATGATACTGTTGTTGCATTTGGTCAGCCAGAAAAACAAATATTAGTAGAGCCTGTTTTTGCACAGTTTATTCAAGCAGCCTCAGGGAAAGCTGTATATGGGTTTGATCTTTTATTATCATCTAAAGAAAGTCCTGCCAGTGTTGCTGGAAGTGAAATATGGCTACCAGGTTGGATCGAAGCTATAAATAATGATAAAAATGATTTATTTTTAACGATTGGACCTGGTGATTTCTTAATACATCACGCCATTGCATTAGGATTACATACTACGACATTAATTTTAGTTAAGGGAGCTTTAGACGCCCGTGGCTCTAAATTAATGCCTGACAAAAAAGATTTTGGCTACAGTTTTCCTTGTGATGGTCCAGGTCGTGGTGGTACTTGTGATATCTCAGCTTGGGATGCTTTTTATTTATCAATGTTTTGGATGTTAAATACAATTGGTTGGGTTACTTTTTATTGGCATTGGAAACACGTGACTATTTGGCAAGGAAATGCTGCTCAATTTAACGAGTCTTCAAATTATATTATGGGTTGGTTACGTGATTATTTATGGTTAAACTCATCTCCATTAATAAACGCTTATAATCCTTATGGTATGAATAGCTTATCTGTGTGGGCCTGGATGTTCTTATTTGGACATTTAATTTGGGCTACTGGATTCATGTTTTTAATTTCATGGAGAGGGTATTGGCAAGAACTTATAGAGACATTAGTTTGGGCTCATGAACGTACACCTCTTGCTAATTTAGTTCGTTGGCGTGATAAACCTGTTGCATTATCTATTGTTCAAGCTAGATTAGTTGGCTTAGTCCATTTCACAGTTGGTTATATTTTAACATATGCTGCTTTTGTTATAGCTTCAACTGCTGGAAAATTTGGTTAATTTAGATTATACTATATCTTAAGTTTGGATGGTAAAGTAATTGTACTTTACCATCCAAATTTAACAAAATATAAAAAATTTAATTAAGGAATTTTCTATGGCTAAAGAATCAATGATTCAAAGAGAAAAAAAAAGAGAAAAATTAGTTTCAAAATATAGTGAAAAGCGAAAACTACTTCTTTTAGAATTTAAAAAAGCAAATAATTTTTCAGATCAAATGGAAACTCATAAGAAGATAGAAAAATTACCAAGAAATAGCTCAAATATAAGGTTAAGAAACCGATGTTGGAGAACTGGTCGTAGTCGAGGAGTATACAGGGATTTTGGATTATGTCGCCATATGATTAGAGAAATGGCACATAATTGTATATTACCTGGAGTACGTAAGGCGAGTTGGTAAATAAGCTTAAAAGTAGAAGAGAGGTAATGCTTCTATTATCTCTTTTTCTTATAAACCAAGCTTATTCCCACGACGATATTGAAAAAAAGCAGCAGCAAATAAACCAATTAGAGTTACTGGAATCAGGCCTAATACCATACCAAAAAGAAGTGGTTCAATCATAATATAAAAATAAATAATTAATTAATTGTTAAGATAATTAGGGTATTAAATTTGGTGACTCTAAATAATAAATTAGTTTTATATTATTTTTACTCTTACCAATATAAGGTATAATATAAATATATTCCTCTAAAATTAATATTCCCAGAGATTTTATCTAAAACCAACTGAAGCTTGCCAAAGAAAAGCAAGTAATAAGAAAAGAACTGGAACAATTGGTAAAATATCTACAACTGGACTATACATCGAGTATACCTCAGGTAACTTTGTTAGTAATATAATTTCCATATTTTATTAATCTTTGTGTAAAAATACTATCGAACCATTATATTCAATAAAATAGAGTTAGATATACTATAGTATACTATAGTGGATAAGATTTTATTTTTATTAATTCTAAATTTTCTTATTTTTACATGTTTCCTGGAGTAATAATTGGCTTAAAAGATAATTTAACTATGCAACTTAAATTGAAGAGGATTGGTAATAATATTAATAATAATGTTACTAGTGTTGGTTAAAAGGTTTGGTGGTTATAGAGGTAGATTTTTTGTAAATAAGCTTCAACCTATGAATTAAAAAGATTATTTTTAATCTTAATTATAGATTATAGGTATAATTAAGCAGGGTACATATATTATGCATATAACTTTTTCCAAGTTATTTTAGTTCTTCTACTAGAAAAGCGATTAAAATTGAATAAAAGCTGATAGTATAAATTTACTACCAGCTTTAAAGAGATATTGAAAAATTTGTCAATACTATAATAGTTTAACAAATTAAAAAGTTTTTAAAATTAACCAATGATAGAAGGAGCAGAAATTGCAACAGGAAGAATTTCGTTAGATGCTAAATCTAATGGGAAATTATGAGCGTTACGTTCATGCATTACTTCCATACCTAAATCTGCACGGTTAATAATGTCAGCCCATGTGTTAATTACACGACCTTCACTATCTACAACAGACTGGTTGAAGTTAAAACCATTTAAATTGAATGCCATAGTACTTACACCTAAAGCTGTTAACCAAATCCCAACTACAGGCCATGCTGCAAGGAAGAAATGTAAAGCTCTAGAGTTGTTGAAACTAGCATACTGGAAGATTAAACGACCAAAGTAACCATGTGCAGCTACGATGTTGTAAGTTTCTTCTTCTTGACCAAATTTGTAACCGTAGTTAACAGATTCAACTTCACTTGTTTCACGAATTAAACTTGAAGTAACTAAAGAACCATGCATAGCACTGAATAGTGAACCACCGAAAACACCAGCAACACCAGCCATATGGAATGGGTGCATTAAAATGTTATGTTCCGCTTGGAAAACGATCATGAAGTTAAATGTACCAGAAATACCTAATGGCATACCGTCAGAGAAACTACCTTGACCAATAGGGTAGATTAAGAATACTGCAGAAGCTGCTGCTACTGGAGCAGAGAATGCTACGAAAATCCAAGGACGCATACCTAAACGGTAGCTAAGTTCCCATTCTCTACCCATCCAACAAGCAACACCAATTAAGAAATGGAAAACGATTAATTGGTAAGGACCACCATTGTATAACCATTCTTCAACTGAAGCAGCTTCCCAAATTGGGTAGAAATGGATACCGATTGCGTTTGAACTAGGAATAACAGCACCACTTATGATGTTGTTACCGTATAATAAAGATCCAGCTACAGGCTCACGAATACCATCAATATCTACAGGAGGTGCTGCGATAAAAGCGATGATGTAACAAGAAGCTGCTGTTAATAATGTAGGAATCATTAAACAACCAAACCAACCAATGTATAAACGATTTTCAGTACTAGTGATCCATGTAGCAAACGTTCCCCAATCTCTTTTTTCTTCGCTTCTTTCTAAAGTTGCAACCATAATAATTTTTTTAGTATAAGTTTTATTCTTCCCAGGTAACTTATAACTTTTTAAAATATTTATTAAGATATAGGTTAATAATTGCCTGTTACTTCATATCTTAGTTTTTTATAGGTTAACCTCATTAATGTTAATAATACAACTTTGGTATTAAACACTAAACCTATTAACGGTGTTAGTGTTTTTTATAGTATTAAGTCTTTTTTCTAGTTGTTGACCCCCTTGAAATTATTTAATACTTTCAAAGTTAGCCTTCTTTATTTATTGACAAGTAAAATTTTATTATAGTATAATAAGTCTCAATCATAAATTAATTATTAGCGGATTTTAATATTCCTCTAACAACTAATTTCTTAATCTTTTAAATTATGAAAATAATAAACACTAATAATTAATTATGTCACATTCGGTAAATATTTACGATACTTGTATTGGTTGTACACAATGTGTTCGTGCTTGCCCTACAGATGTGTTAGAAATGGTTCCATGGGATGGCTGTAAAGCAGGTCAAATTGCTTCTGCTCCACGTACCGAGGATTGCGTAGGTTGTAAACGTTGTGAAACTGCCTGCCCAACAGATTTTTTAAGTATTCGTGTCTACTTAGCTGCTGAAACAACACGAAGTATGGGATTAGCATATTAATATAATAGCGCATTAGCCAAGTAGAATTTAAACCTAAATTCTGCTTGGCTAATGTGTTATTATACGATGGCAAGGGGTTGCTAACTCAATGGTAGAGTAATCGGCTTTTAACCGAAAAGTTCTGGGTTCAAGTCCCAGGTGACCCAATCTAGATCTCCAATAAAAGTAAACATAAGTATTATGGAAAAATTTATTTTACTAATTAGATTTATAAACTAAACTCGAAGTGTTAATTTATAAATCTAATCATTGGGAAAGCTTCGAATTTATAAAAACTCTTATGACTGTTAAGAGTTTTATTCTTTTCTAATTAATTATTTTGCTGTTGTAAGTGGCACTCCTGTTCCTCGTCCCATATGTACTCCGTCAACAAATTCGTGAGGATGAGTTCTATATCTTGGTAATGAAATCTTATGCCCTTTTTTTACTTCTTTTGGTGTAGCTTTTTCTTCTGGCTTCTCATCTTCTTCTTTCTTGACTGTTTTTGTTATTGAAACTTTAACCTTCCCTTTATCTACATCCACTAAAATATCTATAGGATCATCATTCTCTTGATCTTTTTGATACTCTAAATATTCAAGAGAAACTTTATCCTCAACTAACTTGACAAGAGCTCTACGTAAAGGTCTTGCACCATATACAGGGTTAAAACCTTCTTCTATTAGTAATTCCATCATTCTAGGTGTAAGAGATAAACTAATTTCTTTCTCTTTTTTTACTCTTTCCATTAAATCATTGACCATAATAACAGCAATATCTTTAATATTATTTTTTGTAAGTTGTTCGAAGACAATTATTTCGTCAATACGGTTTAAAAATTCTGGTTTGAAGAATGCTTTAAGACTTTCTCCAACTGTATTACATAATTGAGCATATTTTGTTTTTCTTGTATCACCTGCTTCGCCACCAAAACCAATCCCTTGTGAATCTGTCTCATTATTTTGAATTGCTTTGGAACCTAAATTTGAGGTCATTATTAAGATTGTATTTTTAAAATCAATAACTCTCCCTTTAGAGTCTGTTAGTCTACCATCTTCTAATATTTGAAGTAATAAGTTAAATACATCCGGATGAGCTTTTTCTACTTCATCAAATAATACTACAGTATAGGGTTTACGTCGAACAGCTTCTGTTAATTGCCCTCCTTCATTATAACCTATATAACCTGGTGGGGAACCAATCAATTTAGCTACAGTATGACGTTCCATAAATTCTGACATATCTAGACGAACCATAGAATCTTCTGCACCAAAGAAGAATGAAGCAAGGGTTTTAGTTAATTCTGTCTTTCCAACTCCAGTAGGGCCTGAAAAAAAGAAACTTGCAATAGGTCGTTTCATGTTTCTCATACCAACTCTGGCTCTACGAACAGCTCGAGCAACAGCTGATACAGCTTCTTTCTGTCCAATAACTCTCTGATGAAGAACACTTTCTAATTCTAATAATCTTGTATTTTCATCTTTAGTGATTTTTGTTACTGGTACACCAGTCCATAGTGCAACAATCGAAGCAATATCTTGTGAACCAACTTTTAATCTTTCGATTACTCCTTTAGGTATACGTTTTTCGTGTACCTTAATAATCGCACCCATTTCAGCACGTAACTGTAGCTCATCATCTCTAATTTCAGTAGCTTTCTCAAATCTTTGCTCTCGTACAGCTAAATCCTTGTTATCTAAGATATTTCGTAATTCTTTTTCTAGAATATATACAGATCGAGGGAGACGATAATTCACTAATCTAACCCTAGCACTACCTTCATCAATTAAATCGATCGCTTTATCTGGTAAAAAGCGATCAGCTATATATTGAGCTCCTAAATTAGCTGCTGCTGTTATTGCTTCATCAGTAATTTCTAACCTATGGTGTTGCTCATAACGTAAACGTAAGCCTTTTAAAATAGTTATAGTTTCTTCAATACTAGGTTCGTTTACCCAGACAGGTTGAAAACGACGTTCTAAAGCTGGATCTTTTTCAATATGCTGTCTATATTCATCAATCGTTGTAGCTCCAATACATTGTAACTCTCCACGCGCTAGGGCAGGCTTTAAAATATTTGCAGCGTCTAATGCTCCTTCAGCGGCACCAGCACCAACAAGTGTGTGAACCTCATCAATAACAATAATTATATTTTTTTGCTCTTTTAATTCTTGAACAATTCGTTTTAAACGTTCTTCAAATTCACCTCTATACTTAGTTCCAGCTAATAGTAAAGTAATATCTAAAACAAATACCTTATGCTCATGTAACTCAGTTGGTACTTCACGTTGTATAATCCTCTGTGCCAAACCCTCTGCTACTGCTGTTTTACCAACCCCAGGTTCACCAATTAAAATTGGGTTATTTTTGCGTCGTCTTGATAAGATTTGTATTACACGTTCAATTTCATTTTGTCTACCGACTACAGGGTCTAATTTTGCTCTTTCAGCTGACTCGGTCAAATCCGTCGTATATTCAAGTAAATTTGGTGCTTCTAAAGTTGCTCGATCTAAATCATCAAAAAGAAATAAATCTTTTGTCTGATTTTGATTACCTGCTCCAACAGTAGCTAATACTTTTGTTCCTGACTCATGGTTTTGATCTAATTCATTTAACACATATGTTTTAATACGAGGTATATTTGCACCAAGATTCTGTAAAACTTTTGAACAAATACCATCTGTATCGTTTAAAAGTGCTAAAAAAATATGCTCAGTATTAATATAACTATGGTTTAATTCTTTAGACTGCTTTATAGACATCTCTAAGATTTTTTTTGCCCTAGGGGTAAAAGGGATTTCTATTGCTACAAACCCTGTGCCTTTACCTATTAGACGCTCTACCTCTATTCTTACTTTTCGGACTGTAATTCCATATTCTCTAACCGCATTATTTGTTACACTACAACCCTCACCTAATAAACCTAGAAGTATCTGTTCTGTACCAACAAAATTATGACCTAAACGTCTCGACTCCTCTTGTGACATCATAATTACTTGTAAGGCTCGCTCAGTAAATCGTTCAAACATAAATTCCCCTCCTAAATGGGTATTAATTAATAAAACTATAGAATGCTTAAATATTTCTATAACTTTAATATTATTTAAAAATATTATTACACGTTTAAATAATATCACCATGGTATTATAACCTAAAAGGTTAAAATTTTCAAGGTAAGGTTCATGGATGAAAAATAATCTGGTACCTATTTGAGTAAAAAATTTTCTTGATTTCGAAATGAAATATATATATATTATATAATAATATTGGTATATCTATATTACTATTATTAATAATTATCACTTAGTAAAATACTTTTAATTGAATTAAATTATGGCAAAGAATAAAGGTGCTAGAATTATAATAACCTTAAGGTGTACAAACTGCATAAAAACAGCGAGTAATAATAACAAAACAGAAATTGCCTCAAACCAAATGGGTCAAGTTAAAAGAAGTCAGAAAAAGATTGATTATACAACAACAAAAAACCGTAGAAACACCCCTGATAGACTGGAACTAAAAAAGTTTTGCCCAAATTGTAATACACATACACAACAAAAAGAAATAAAATAAGGAGAATGAAATGCCGAACGTAGCAAAACCAACAAAAGTTAGACGTCAAATATTTAAGCTTAAACCAAACGAAACAATTGATTATAAACAAGTTGATATTTTACTTTCATTTTTAACAGAGCACGGTAAAATTAAATCTCGTCGAGCAACAAATTTAACATTAAAGCAACAAAGACAACTTTCAAAGTCTATAAAAAGAGCTCGATATTTGCACTTATTACCTTTTGTGACATCGGTAGAGAATTAATAATTTTCTATTATTCTCTTTAAATTTTTACTCTTTTTAAACTATACTTTTTATACAGCTCAAAAAAATAAGATATAAAAAAGAAAAAACAGAAAGGATATGAGTCGTTCACAAAGAAATGATAATTTTATCGATAAAACCTTTACGATTATGGCGGATATTATCTTAAAAGTTTTTCCAGCAAGTAAGGAGGAGAAACAAGCCTTTTTTTATTATAGAGATGGTATGTCAGCACAATCAGAAGGAGAATATGCTGAAGCATTAGAGAATTACTACGAGGCATTGCAACTTGAGGAAGATCCCTATGACCGTAGTTTTGTTTTATATAATATTGGTTTAATTTATTCTAGTAATGGTGAATATCTCAAAGCTTTAGAATATTATCATCAAGCATTAGAACTGAACCCTAATTTACCACAAGCTTTAAATAATATCGCTGTAATATATCATTACCAAGGTGTAAAGGCTTCCGAAAAACAGAATATTGATGTTGCTAAATTACTTTTTAACAAGGCAGCTGAATATTGGAAACAAGCAATTAATCTTGCTCCAAATAATTATATTGAAGCCCAAAATTGGTTACGTACAACAGGTCGACTTTCGGTTTAAAATAAAAACTAGATTTAAAAAGAGTTGAGGGCATTTATATTTTTTCTTAATCGAAATTCATTGATCTTTTTTTATTTGTACAATCTATTTAGACAAATTTTTTTAATCTACTAATAAGTATTAAAAAATATCAATATAATTTTTTTTTATAATTTTATTAGGTTAATTAAAAAATTTTGAGGTTTCATTATTATTTAATAATTAAAAAAATTAAAAATGACTGAGAAAGTGACAACGAATGAAAAAAATATTAATGTTGGTTATATAACACAAGTTATTGGGCCAGTTATTGATGCAGTTTTTTCTTCAGGTATTTTACCAAAAATTTATAATGCTCTTGAAGTTGAGAGTAAAGAAGGAACTATTATTTGTGAAGTACAACAATTACTTGGTGATAACCGAGTTCGAGCTATTGCGATGAGTGCAACTGACGGTCTACAAAGAGGGGTTAAAGTTTTTGATACTAACTCTCCAATTTTAGTTCCTGTAGGAAAACCAACTCTTGGACGTATTTTTAATGTTTTAGGGCAGACAGTAGATAATTTAGGTGATGATACTGGTGAAGAAAGATTACCTATTCACAGACCTGCACCAGCTTTTACTGATCTTGAAACAAAACCTGCCATTTTTGAAACTGGTATTAAAGTAGTTGATTTATTAGCACCTTACCGTAGAGGCGGAAAAATTGGTCTTTTTGGTGGTGCTGGAGTTGGAAAAACAGTTTTAATTATGGAATTAATTAATAATATTGCTAAAGCTCATGGTGGTGTTTCTGTTTTTGGTGGAGTAGGCGAAAGAACACGTGAAGGTAATGATTTATATATGGAAATGAAAGAATCCGGTGTAATCAATGAAAAAAACCTATTAGAATCTAAAGTTGCATTAGTTTATGGTCAAATGAATGAGCCACCTGGAGCACGTATGCGTGTTGGGTTAACCGCTTTAACAATGGCGGAATACTTCCGTGATATTAATAAACAAGATGTTTTATTATTCATTGATAATATCTTTAGATTTGTACAAGCTGGTTCAGAAGTTTCAGCTTTACTAGGTCGTATGCCTTCGGCAGTAGGATATCAACCTACTCTAGGTACTGAAATGGGAGCTTTACAAGAACGTATTACCTCAACTACTCAAGGCTCAATCACTTCGATTCAAGCCGTTTATGTCCCTGCAGATGATTTAACTGATCCAGCCCCAGCGACAACTTTTGCCCATTTAGATGCAACAACTGTACTGTCTAGAGGATTAGCAGCAAAAGGAATCTATCCAGCAGTAGATCCTTTAGATTCAACTTCAACGATGTTACAACCTTTAATTGTTGGTGATGAACATTACAAAACAGCACAACTAGTTAAAGAGACATTACAACGTTATAAAGAGTTACAAGATATTATTGCTATTTTAGGAATTGATGAATTATCAGAAGAAGATCGTTTAGTTGTAGATCGTGCGAGAAAAATTGAGCGTTTTTTATCACAACCATTCTTTGTTGCTGAAGTCTTTACTGGTTCACCTGGAAAATATGTGGATCTAGAAAATACAATTAAAGGTTTTAATATGATTCTAGGTGGGGAATTGGATGATTTACCGGAACAAGCTTTTTATTTAGTGGGTGATATTAATGAAGCAATATCTAAAGCAAAAACTTTTAATAATTAATTAGGAAATTTTTCAATGAGTTTAAATATTCGTGTAATTGCTCCAGATGGATTAATTTGGGATACTACTTCTGATGAAGTAGTTCTACCTAGTCTTACAGGTCAATTAGGCATACTTACAGGTCACGCTCCTTTGATTACTGCTCTTGAAATTGGAATTCTTCGAATTAAAGTTAATTCATCTTGGACACCAATTATTGTATTAGGTGGTTTTGCTGTTATTAAAAACGATGAAGTTATCGTTTTAATAAGTGGAGTAGAAGAAATGGTAAAACAAGATTATAACCAAGCCAAAGAATTTTTAGCTGAAGCAACTAAAAATTTAGATTTAGCGAAAACAACCAAAGAAAAAATTGATGCTTCACAAGAGATGAAAATAGCCTCATCTAGATTACAAGCTTTTCAATTTATCGAATCTTAAAAGACTAGTTAGTATTTTTGTGGAAATTATGAGAAAAGATAATAATGCATTAAAGTTTAAATTTCATTCGATTATTGATATTTTGAATAATGCATCACGTTCAGATACAGAATTATATTTTAATGAGCATTTTGATGAGTTAAGGCAACGTCTTTTTCATCTTTTAGGTTTTTTATCCTTAGTTACATTTATTACATTTTATAATGTGAAACTAGTAGTTAAAATTTTAGAAGGCCCTGTATCAAATATACAATTTTTTCAATTATCCCCTGGTGAATACTTCGTTTCAACTTTAATAATATCATTTTATGCAGGTGTTTTATTTTCTACTCCTTTGTTATTAAGTCAAACACTTTTTTTTTTCCGACCTGCTTTAACAAAGAATGAAAAAAATATTATATTATCTTTATTAATTAGTTCTATTTTTTTATTTTTATTGGGCTTATTATTTTCTTATTTTGTATTAATCCCTGCAGCTTTGAACTTTTTTATTTTTTACGGATCAGAAGTTATTGAACCATTTTGGTCTTTTAGTCAATATTATAATTTTGTCTCTGCTTTATTTTTTAGTACAGGATTAGTATTTCAAGTTCCAATCGTTCAGATTATTTTAAGCTTGTCTAAACTAATTGACCCAATAAAAATGTTAAACTATTGGCGTCCAATGATACTTTTTTCTACAATTTTAGGCGCTATATTAACACCATCAGCAGATCCTATAACACAATTATTATTATCAGGCGCCTTTTTTTCTCTTTACTTTTTAGGGAGTGTTACATCAATTAACCTAATACAAAGAGAAGGTGCAAACGCATAAAAATAAATTACTTCTTTTTTATTCCTTTTTTATCAAGTAATATTGGCCAAAAAATTTTTAATTTACCTAATTTCAATATGGAAATTTTGAAAAGGATAATGAAAATTATCATGATAAGCTTAACCCTTATCACTATTAGTCTTACACTTTTTGCTGAGTTTTCACAAGCTTATCCAATTTACGCGCAACAAGCATATACAAACCCCCGTGCAGCAAATGGAAGGATTGCATGCGCAAATTGTCATTTGGCAGAAAAACCTGTACAGATAGAATCACCGAAAGCAGTATTACCAAATAAAGTATTTGAAGCTGCAGTAAAGATCCCTTATGCTAAAGATTCTAGACAAATTTTAGGTAACGGTCAATTGAGTGGTTTAAATGTTGGTGCAGTTGTTATCTTACCTGAAGGTTTTAAATTAGCTCCAAATAATTTAATCTCAAAAGAAATACAAGAAAAAAATAAAGGAGTATATATTTCTCCTTATAGCTCAACTCAAGATAACATATTAGTTGTTGGCCCAATTGCAGGTGATACTCATAAAGAAATTGCTTTTCCGATTTTATCTCCAGATCCTGCAACTAATAAGAAGGTTAATTTTTTAAAATATCCAATTTATGTAGGAGCAAATCGAGGTCGTGGACAAATATATCCTACAGGGGAAAAAAGTAATAACAATATAGTTAATTCTTCTTTTGAGGGGCAAATTACAGGCATTCAAACTCTCGAGAAGGGAGAAACTTCAATAACTATTTTAAATTCTGAAGGTAAAGAAACAAAACAAAATGTACCAAAAGGGTTATCGTTAGTTGTTTCTAAAAAAGATAATATTAAAGTGGATCAACCATTAACAAAAGATCCTAATGTTGGTGGCTTTGGTCAAACTGATGTAGAAATTGTTTTACAGGATCCAAATCGAATAATTGGCTTTATTTTTTTCGCCTTTTCTGTCTTATTTACTCAAATCTTTTTTGTAATCAAGAAAAAACAATTTGAGAAAGTTCAGGCTGCAGAACTTAAATTTTAAAATTCCTTTTCTTTTTTGAGAAAAGAAAAATAAGATTATTTTTCCCTCATCAAAAAAGAAAAGGTGAGCTCAACTAAACTCACACCAATGTTAAAAATGGTTTTGCATTTAACTTTGAGTATTTGAATTTTTTACTTCATAAATATAGTTATCCATGTTATGATCTTGTCTAGACTTACTTCGTAATTGTTGTTGGTATTCATAAAGTCGGTCTTTACGGTATTTATAAATTTCCTCTTCACGAGTTCTATCGTAAGGGCGACTTCTATGCTTTTCGATTTGATATTCAAATATCTTTTTTTTCATCCGAGGTAACTTACTAGTGAAAAATTGCTCAGCTATAGGAATATTCTCAGGGTCCACAATATTGGGACCAGGGAAATCAGTTAAAATATTAGAAACAGGAACATCAGGTTGGTAAATTTTATAGTCAGAATCATAAGGAATATAATTTTTATATTTATATTCATGAACCTCGGACTCATTGTTCCCATCTTTATCCTTTTTAGGTAAACATGGTGTTTTTAAACTTTGTGCTTCAGGAATATACAATAGCTCACCATTTTTAATTTCATTTGTATTCCAAAATTCTAAAAAATCACCTAAATTCATCGATACAACCTTAACCATAACTTCAGTCTTATCAAGCTCATCAAGTAAGAATTGATCAGCTTTAGTAACCGCTTTTTTTAAACGGGTTACTTCTTCTTCTGCCTTCTCATCTATATCTAATGATAGCATTACTGTACGCTCTTTCTTACCCATATAGGTATCTGCATAATCAGGGTAGTAATGGTTCGCATCATAAATAGATCTGAACATCGATTCCGATTTTATTAACCTATGTCTAATTAACCAGTCTTTAACCCTGTTAATTGTGGTCTCCGGATAGGAAGCCTTAATACTGGAATCAAAATTAAATGATTCATCAACATAATCTAAGTCTCCCATAGGAATCGGGTAGAACTCCTTAAGATCCTTATAGAAATTCCCAATAAAGTCATCATGGGCTTCTAGTGGTCTGTCATATTCCTCATTAACACCAACATAGGCGAATAGTGAGTAACGGTCAGGACTTGCAGACAATTTATAGTTCGACATTAATTCTTCAAGCACTGTTATTAAGAGGTCCTCAGCGTCTTGTTGGTTAGAAAATACTGGAATAATACTTTTACTCAAGACCTCATCTGTGTTCTTAAACATAAGCTCTGTTATGTTTTGAAGATCTAAGATCTTTAGTAGTTTTGAGAATTTCTTATCAGTATCACGCAAGTCTTCAAGATAACAAATACCACCATTTTTAAATATTTTTATAGTATCTAGTAAGGTTTTATTAAAATTATTTAGATCTCTCGGATCAGTTAGATATGGACTTGTATTTGCAAATATTGTATTATCAATAAATGTATAGTCATATTCATGTTCTGTTACGAAATAACTAACAGTTGTACTTTTACCATTATCCAACATAAAGACTTCAGTTTTAATCATCATCTTTGATGAAGCTAATACTATCTTTTCCTCTTCTGATAAATGATCGGTGTTTTCTTCTTCCTTTTCCTCTGGTATGTAGAGCTCCTTTTTAGGAAGTTTAGATATCATACTATAAGGCCCCTCACACTCCAAAACATGCTCAAGAATGAACGGTCTGTTTCCTGGCTTACCTTCTCTTAGGCCCCTGTTGTTAAGGTCGTCATTTGACCTCATTTGGAAGGTACCAAATAGTGCAGACATGGACTTACCATACTGTGTGTTAGATAGGTTATCGAAATTACTAATTGGTAAAATAACTGTAAATTCTTTTTTATCTTTTTTAATGGACTTTGTTATAAAATATACCTTAGTTTCGTTTAATTTTTTATGAGCCTTGGAGATTTCCCCCTTTCTTTTATAGTCTTTATAAGAATTATTTAATTCATCATTGTTATTATTGTCTGTAATAAAATAATTATCATTATTATTTACAGATTCTTTATTTATATTAGTTGGTGTCTTAAGATGATAAGTCAAATTATGACCTACTCTTTCTATTTGTTGTACCATATAATTTTTTTTATTTAATTTTTTTTACTTCATCGTTCTAATATCATACTTTAAGATGCTATAGCAAAGAGCAAACTTAAATCTTCCTGGGCATCAATTATCGAATACAGTGGCAGTAGCTGCTTGCCCGTGGCGGGTTTATTTCTAGAAGTGGCATTATTAAAAAATCACTTCTAGAAATAGAAATTTTATTTTTGAATTGTAATCGCCTCTTATACTACATACTATAACACTAGCTTTAGTCTGTCAAGCGCAACCAGGAATCTAAAAAACTGGGAATGTTAAAGCATCAGGATAAAATCGATTAGCTTCAATAATAAAGCCAGCTGTAAATGTCATCCAAGCAGTAAATAAGACCGGAGCAGTAGAAAGATACTTTAAAAAATTTTCCATAATATTTTATCCCTTTTAATTTATAATATATATAGTTAAACTCTCATTTCAATAATTTTATTATCGTGGAGAGACTGTAATTTCAGAATCAGATGCTAAAAAATCCCCACTAGTAAATTCCTGCCAAGCTGAAATTGGCCAAATAAAACCTGATGACATAATTTTTAATGCTAAAGGTACATCAATAATAATCTCTTTTTCAGTTGGATTTGAAGTTTTACTTACTGTGCTTAAGTAACTACGACCAACCCAACCTATCCAACCACTAATGTATAAAAACATTATTCCTGGAATTACAAATTCAACTGCATGATCCCATCTTCCATCTGTTATAAGGTGCGGTAAACCTTCTTTTCCGCACAATAATTCTGAATTAGAATAACGACTAAATCTTTGTTTCGTTCTAGTTATTTGTTGTTCTAAGGCTAAAGCTGGCGGGGATCCAGCTTCATATTTTTGAACTCTGGACTCTAATTTTCTAACACTTGACTCTAATCGTTTATTAAAAGCTGAAGATTCACTACATTTGGTTAAACCTGCCACGTCTGCAAATGCAGTTAAAGGTATACTTACAGCTAAAAAAAAGACGAATAATGATTTCTTCAAGTTAAACATTAATCTAAAAAAAAACAAAAACTATAGGTTTTAATAAAAAATAAATTTTCCATATTAAAAAAATATGAAAATAGTAATATATGTGTATTATATTATATTATAGTCCATAAATCAATTATTATTCTAATTTATTTTTTGTGCTATTAAAAAATTTAAATTATCGTCGATCAGTATAGCGTTGAGAACCTATTTTCTCTAATTTTTGATTACGTCGAAGTGGTCGAGTTACTAACTCTAAGACTTCAATAGCATTCGTAAACCCATGAATTTGAGCAAATGTAAATTCAACAGACCATTTTGTATTTATACCTCTTGCTTCTAATGGATTTGCATGTGCCATACCAGTTATAACTAAATCAGGTTTCATATCACGAATTCTGTCAACTTGATTATAATTGTCAGGTTTTTCAACAATAATAGGAATTGGAACGCATTTTTCCTTACAAGTTTTTTGTAATAATTGAAGTTCAGCACCTTGATAGCGTTTATCCATATAAGGTATACCAATTTCAAACACGATCATTCCTGACCTGATTAAAAAACGTGCTAATGAGATTTCTAATAAATTATCACCCATAAAGAAAACACTTTTCCCGTCAATTAGACTAATATAATATTTTAATTTTTCCCATATTTCTTCCTCTCTTTGTTGCAAACCTTTAGGTGTAATTTCAAAAACTGCACATATTTTTTCTACCCAAGCTCGCGTACCATCTGGTCCAATAGGAAACGGAGCACCAATCAATTTACATTTTCTTCTTCTCATTAATGTTGTGGCAGTTCTACTCAAATATGGATTTACACCACAAACATAATTCCCTTCATTAATTAAAGGTAATTCAGTATAGCGTTTTGAAGGTAGCCATCCTGAAACTCGAATACCTTGCTTTTTTAATTCCAAAGTTAATTGGTTAACAACAGGATCTGGTATAGAACCGAATAAAATAAGAGGTAGATGATCTTTATATTCATCTTCAAACGGAGTTCTTATTTTTGTCGAGTTTTCTGACTGTTTTGGATTAGGACGTTGGGCTAAAGATGCTAATACAGTATCCTCTCCTTGAGTAAAAGCGTAATCAAGTCCATTTGCCCTTGCGACTACAATAGGTAAATTTATTTCCGCTTCCAATTTTGGTGCGATTCCTTCTAGATCCATTTTTATTATTTCTGTTGTACATGTTCCTATCCAAAAAATGACACTCGGGTTACGATCTCGTTTTATTTGTAAACATAAGCGTTTTAACTCTTCATAATCACTTAATTGTGCTGATATATCACCTTCCTCTAGTTCAGCCATTGCATAACGAGGCTCAGCAAAAATCATTACACCTAGTGCATTTTGTAAAAAGTATCCACATGTTTTTGTTCCAATAACCAAAAAAAAGCTGTCTTCAATTTTTTGGTACAACCAAGCAACACAACTGATAGGACAAAATGTATGATAATTCCCTGTTTCACATTCGAACTTTATTTTTTCTTTTAAATCTTCACTACCACTCTGGTTTGTAAGAGTCATATAAATCCTTTTAATAAAAATTTAAAACTTATAGGGCCATTATTTTTAATTAAATTGAAAAGACTTCATTTAAATCATTCTCAGCATTATCAAATTCTGATGTCGTTTGATTATTCTCTTTAGGGTTTAAATAGAAATCAGATAATAAACTAAACAATTCACGATCTGCAGCTTCTTTTGGAACAACACCTTCGGGGTTTGCGATAAGTTGGTCCGCTATATTTAAGTAATAATCACAAATATAGCATAAAGAGCTATCAAATTCAGTCATTTCAAAAAGCGTTTTTCCCTTTACTCTAGAAACTCTAATATCTTCAATAAGAGGTAAGACTTCTAAAACAGGCATGGGAACTGCGTCTATATATTTATCAATTAAATCTCTAGTAGCTGTTCTATTACCTATAAGTCCTGCAAGTCTTAAAGCATGCGTTCGAGCTTTCTCTCTAACTGAAGCGGCAATCCTATTGGCAGCAAATAAAGCATCAAAACCATTGTCAGTAACAATTAGACAATAGTCTGCGTAATTTAATGGTGCAGCAAACCCTCCACAAACTACATCACCTAAAACATCAAATAAAATAACATCATATTCATCAAACGCGTTTAATTCTTTTAAAAGTTTTACAGTTTCACCAACTACATAACCACCACAACCTGCGCCAGCCGGTGGACCTCCTGCTTCAACACAATCAACACCACCATAGCCTTGATAAATAACATCTTCAGGCCAAATATCTTCATAATGATAGTCTTTAGCCTGTAACGTATCAATAATCGTAGGAATTAGAAAACCAGTTAATGTAAACGTACTATCATGTTTGGGGTCACAGCCAATTTGTAAAACTCGTTTACCTCTTCGAGATAGAGCCACAGAAATATTACAGCTTGTTGTTGACTTACCTATACCACCTTTACCATAAACAGCTAGTTTCATATTTAACTCCGGTTTTTTTTTGTTAACTATTAATAATATTTTATTTAAAATAAATATGACTATTAGCTGCTCTTAAGAGATATTAATTTGTATAAAGGATAGATTATTTATCTTTTAGCAAAATAAAAAGATATTATACCTTTTATTATAATCTATTTATTCTCATTAAAAACATTTAACAATAAATTTTTTTATGTGTTTTCATTTATTGCACATATAGACTATAATATTAAGTATAATATACTTTTTTTAACAAAGGAGGACTAGTAATGTTATCTGATAATTATTCTAACTTTTTTAATAATAGCCTTTTTCTTTCTATCTTTGTTTCTACAGTTTGCTATTGGTTTGGTTTAGGATTTAAAGATATAAAAATTTTTGGCGCGTTAGCAAGAATTACTTCACGTTTTGCGAGCTTAAGTCTTTTTGTTTTCTTATCACTTCGTTGGATTGAGTATGGTTATTTTCCTCTTAGTAATTTGTATGAATCATTATTATTTTTGTCCTGTATACTTTTGTTTGTCTATCAAGTTTTAGAATATAAAACGCAAAGTATATTATTTGGAGGACTTGTTTTACCAATCATTTTATTTATTATTGGTTTTGCTCAATTAACATTACCACTTGAAATGCAAAAAGCAAGTGCTTTAGTACCAGCTTTACAATCAAATTGGTTAATGATGCATGTGAGTTTAATGATGTTAAGTTACGCCATATTGATTATTGGTTCCGCCTTTTCAATTGTCTATGTAGGAACTTCTTTAGTACTTGAATATTTTATAAGAACGGTACCAGAAAGATATTTCGATTATCAAGAATTTATAAGAAAACAATTGAATATCACGAGAGGTTTTGGTTTAACTAGAGAACAGTATTTAAGTTTATCATCTGCTTTTTCCCCTGAAGCGTCTCCTGAAATTGTAGGTCTAGATGCAATTTTTAAGGAAGAGGAAGATATTGCTGAAAATGCTCGTAGACAATTTTTATTTAATCTAGATAATTGGAGTTATCGAGCTATAAGTTTAGGGTTCCCATTTTTAACAATTGGTATTATAGCTGGGGCGGTTTGGGCAAATGAAGCCTGGGGCTCATATTGGAGTTGGGACCCTAAAGAAACATGGGCTTTGATTACTTGGTTGATTTTTGCAGCTTACTTGCACCTAAGATTAATAGTAGGCTGGGATGGTAAAGGCCCAGCTATTCTAGGTAGTATTGGGTTCTTTGTCGTTTGGATTTGCTACCTTGGAGTTAATTTTTTAGGACAGGGTTTACATAGTTATGGTTGGTTCGCATAAAAACAAAGCTATTCAGGTATTTAAAATTTTTGGGCGATTATTACTTATTCTACTATATAATTTTATCAATATTTAAGAATTTAAAGGCTTTTTTTTTAATGGGTAGACTACTCATCCACTATTTTTACTTCAAGAAATATTTTATTTATTAGTTAGTTAATTAATTAAAAATTTATATTCTTGTAGTTATTATTATTTCTTGTCTATACGTAGTTAGTTGCTCAATTAATATTTTAGATTTCAGTAAATAATCTGAGGAGTTATTTATTTTGCTTCTATAATTATTTGATTATTGCATAACTTTATTAATGGTTTTACCTTTAAGAGACAAAGTAAAAAAGTTTCAAATACAAAAAGGTTAGTTTAACTGAATGTATTATGTTAGCTGATACAATTGGCGTATATACCAATTATATCAGCTAGTACCTATGGACTATTTATAATGCTACGAACGGAGAGACTTGAACTCTCACAAGAAACCTTACTAGAACCTAAATCTAGCGCGTCTGCCAATTCCGCCACGTTCGTTTTTAAATATAATATAATACAGTATTACTTAACACTATATTATACTATAATATATATTATTCTTCAACACCACCTTCAGCATCTTTAATAATTTGCTCTTCTGATGTTACTATAGTATTTGTGTCTACACTTTCTTTAATAATTTTTTCCTCATCTTTTTTCTTTTTTGGATCAAAAATAAATTTGGAATCTTTATTTAGAATAGATTTTGCTAAGGCTAAAGCCCGGTTAGCAACCTGACGACTTTTTCCTTTCCATATTGCTAATCTAGTTCTACCTTTCGCTTTGGAACGACTTTTTTTTGGTACTGCCATTGGCACCTCTTTATAATTTTAACAAATTAACAAATTTCTTTTTTCTTTCTAAAAGTTTTCTATCCTTTGGAATAGGAATCAATATAAATACTCCTAAATAATTAGGAGATAAAATAATTACTTGTATTTCTAGACCTTAATTTATTTCTCCTCTAGTACAATATTATATAATTATATTTTAGCGTGAAGCTATTTTATTGAATTGTTGTAAGGCTACTCGGCCAATATTATAAAGAGCCCATGAAGCAGCAGCTAACACGGGGAAAAAAACAAAGAGAAGACGTACATCCATACTAATATCCCTAATAATTATATTTAATAAACTCAATTCATATAAAATGATTGTTTTCCCTGATATAATAATATGATTAGTTTAACTTATTTATAAGAGTTACACTAATCATACCCAAAAATTCACGCCTTGTAAATTTTGTGCTGTAGCACCAATACTATAATACTACAGTAGTCTTATCCTGTCAAATACATAAAATTATAAAGGTGTAAAAAAATTAATAATTACTAACTTCTCTTCTAACTAATTAATTGATAGGTTATCTAAAAGATTGAATCAAAATATAAAATAACTATTTTATCGACTATATCATATAGAAATTTAATTAATTGTTCTATTTCAGGAATAGAGTTATAATTGAACATAAAATTTTATATAAATTAGGGCATATTAATGTAAAATGAAATATTTTCCATTTAACGTAGAAAAATTAAAAGTTCTTCAGATAATAAAAAATGAAACCACAATAAAGCAAGCAGCTAAGAAGTTATATCTCTCACAACCAGCACTTAGTTTACAGATTCAAAGATTAGAATATAAAGTTGCTTCATCAATTTTGGATCGAAAAAATAGACAGATAGGTTTTACGGTAACTGGAGAATTAATATTAGAATATGCGGATAAAATTTTAAAATTATCTAATGAAGCTGATAAAGCTATTATATATTTAAAAAGTTTAAGGAAGATTAGTTTAGCTATTGGTTCTAATGAAGGACTAGGGAGATATCTATTGCCAAAAATTATTAACTTATTTTCTAAATATTATTCATATGCCCAATTAACACTAGAAATTAAGTCTACTCATTATCTATCTTGGGGAGTGTTTAATGGTAAGATTGATATAGGGATTATTGAGGAGGAAGAAATACCCAACGAATTATACAATTTATTATATGTGATACCTTACCTCAAAGAAGAAATAGTCTTAATTTTACCAAAGTCCTATGATTTAAAAGGTGTAGATAGTTTAACATTAGAAAATCTATATAACTTCGATTTTATTGGCTTAAATTCAGGTCTTATAGAAAGAAAAATTATAGATAAGGTTTTAAAAAAATATAATATCGACAATGAACGCTTAAAAATAAAATTTGAGCTTAATTCTATTGATGCTATTAAAAGGTCAGTACAGGCAGGTTTAGGAGTTTCGTTTGTATCAATCCTTGCAGTTAAAAACGAATTATTTTCAAAACGTATTCAGTCTGTAAAGGTTAATGGGAAAAAAATTAATAAACGGTTAACAATAATTCTTAACCCTAAAGTTTACCAACCTAATATATTAAGGAAATTTTATACACATTGTTTCCTTATACTAGAAAACAATTCATATCTTAATTTTCTGAATTTAGAAAATTAATATTTTGTGAACACCTAAAATATAATGTTCACAAAATAGGAATTAATACTCTAAGTTAAAAAGTATTAGGTAGGCAAAACTAATGCCTCCAAATGACCCAATAAAAAACCCAGAGGTAAATTGCTTCCAACTTTTAGCATTTAATAAGTCATTTTTTTTAACTATAGCTGATTCTTGGAAAGTAACTTTACCATACATAGCTAAACAAACAGTTAATAAAGTAATTAGTCCAACAGAAGATAAAAAACCTATTAAAAGAGAGATTTCAGATCCTCTTAATGGTCCTAATTTTGCAAAAGGACCTAACAATAAGTAACCGTGTGCCATACCAATCTCTAAACCTCGCAAAAGAGGTGATAATCCTTTTCTATAAGCCGGTAAGCTACCTAGATAAGCTTTTGTTGCTGCTGATGAAGTTATTGGTGTTGATAAATGCCCAACCGAAGGGTCATTGTTATAAGGTTTAATAAAACTTGTCATAAGTATTTTGTAAAAAGTTATTTGGTAAAAATATTTATATCTTTTTAAAAGAGAATAATATAGAATTTTAATAAAATAGGTGATGGCTTATCATATCTTGTAAGTTAGTTGAGACAATTAAATTAGTGTATTTTTTGCTTTAGATATATAATAGTATATTATATCATTTTTTATAATTTTTAGCCAAGGAAAATAATGAGTGTTCTTATTGACTATGTTTTACTATTAGGTATTGCCTTTGTTCTTGCGTCAGGATTATTTTTAGGTTTAAAAGGAATTAAATTAATTTAATTTTTTATAGGTATAAATATTGTAAAATTTTGGTTTAAATTAAATTTAGAATTCTAGTCTAAACATTTATAAATTCTATAAGGTAAAACAATAAAAAAAAATTATGATTAGTGATAAAGTTAACAAGTTATTAAAGCGTGATATCGTAACTGGTTCAAGGCGTTTTAGCAATTATTTTTGGACGCTTACTTTATTTTTTGGGGGATTAGGGTTTTTAATTGCAGGTATTTCGAGTTATTTCCAAAAGAATATATTATCTTTTATTAATTCTACGGAATTATCTTTTTTACCTCAAGGACTCGTTATGACATTTTATGGAGTGGTTGCTATAAGTTTAAGTATATATATTGGACTTACAATTCTTTGGGATGTGGGTAGCGGTTATAATGAATTTGATAAAGAAAATGAATTAATCAGAATAGTTAGACGTGGATTTCCTGGAAAAAATCGTCAAATATTATTAGTATATCCATTTAAAAATATTAAAAGTATTAAATTAAATATACAAGATGGTATTAATCCTAAACGTGTAATTTATTTATGTACCAAGGATCAACGAGAAATTCCATTAACACCTGTAGAGCAGCCACGCTCTTTAGAAATTTTAGAGAATGAAGCCTCTGAACTTGCAAGATTTTTAAATATTAATCTAGAAGGTCTTTGATTTTTATAAAAAATTGAAAATAAAATTGATATTATTTATATTTAAGCTACTATTTTTTATCTTTTATTTATAATAAAATTAATAAATAGGATTAAATTATATTATAGTAGGTTATAAATGCGGGCATAGTTTAGTGGTAAAACCATAGCCTTCCAAGCTATTGATGCGAGTTCGATTCTCGCTGCCCGCTAACAAAATTTTCTACATCATAAATAATCTTATAATTTGTTTAGACGTTATAAATTATGAAATTATTTGGAGCAGGAACGAGAAATAATTAAATTACGTTTACAAATAAGAAAAGCGTAATATATTTTTATAAAATCGGGAGAATATTAACATGTCTGGTGGTTCAACAGGAGAACGTCCTTTTTCTGATATCATAACAAGTGTACGATATTGGATTATTCATAGTATCACGATTCCTTCGTTATTTATTTCTGGTTGGTTATTTATAAGTACTGGTTTAGCTTATGATGTTTTTGGAACTCCTAGACCTAATGAGTACTTTACACAAGATAGACAACAAGTTCCATTAGTAAATGATAGGTTTAGTGCTAAACAAGAATTAGAGGATTTAACAAGAGGTTTATAAATATATACTATAAAACTAGGAGAAAAATATGACTAGAAATACAAATCAACCTGTAGCTTATCCTATTTTCACTTTTCGTTGGCTTGCTATCCATGGTTTAGCTGTACCAACGATATTTTTTATAGGTGCAATTACATCAATGCAATTTATTCAACGATAGGAGTTTATTTAATGACAGGTCCAAATCCTAATAAGCAGGAAGTTGAAGTAAGTCGTACATCTCTATATTGGGGTTTACTATTATTTTTTATATTAGCAGTACTTTTCTCTAGTTATTTCTTTAATTAAAGAAATTTTTATTCTCAGTTATAAAATAAAGTTAACAAAAGATATAGGAGCTAATAATATTATGGCAGGAACAGGAAGAATACCACTTTGGTTAGTTGCATTAGTTGGTGGGCTGGGAGTTATCGTTGTCGTTGGCACTTTTATTTTTGGTTCTTATTCAGGGTTAGGCTCTTCACTTTAATAAACTTCAAAATTTCCAAAGTTAGATATATCTAACTTTGGAAATTTTGAGGTTTATTCAACTGTATCTTTTTCAATGTAAATGAACAATAAGCCCATTGCAACTGCTGGAAAAACTAGACCAACTAAAGGTACTAGAATTGAAGGTAAATAGTTAATTAACATAATTATATTTTCTATAGAAATTTTGTAGTAAACTGTACTAACAGATAAATTTTAGGTTAACCTATAACTATTTTATTATTTTTATGAATTCAACAAAAAGTGAAAATTTTTATGAATGTGTAGACGCAATGCATAAATTTGCAGAAACTTATGCGCGACAAACCAATACATTTTTTTCCTTTGATCCATCAATAACATCTGTAGTTATTACAGGGCTAGCCAGTTATAAGGATAAATATGGAGTCCCATTATGCCCTTGTAGAAATTATCATAATGAAGAAGCTGAACTTGAGCTAAATTATTGGATTTGCCCTTGTGTATCCATGCGTGAAAGAAAAGAATGCCATTGCAAATTATTTCTACAGCCTGAGGATTCAAGTGCATCAGAATATCAAGAGATTAGCTTGGAGACTATACGTAAAAATTTATAATTCAGATTTTTTTGCTATAAAAATAATAAGTGGACCTGATGCAACAATTAATGCTGCAGTAACCACTTGACCAATAACTTGCCAATTCATGTGATTATTCTCCGGAATATTTTTATAAATATTTCTGTCTTCTAGAACTTACTAAAGTAAGGTAAGAATCTTTATTAATAATACCTTTTTAAGTTTGTAAAACAAAAAATTCATTTATCAATACTATTATTATAATTCAAACTAACATACAAAAGTTTTAGATTTGCTACTTAAAAAAATAGATTAAAAGTAATTTTATTTAGAGGTTAAGAATATATGGAAACAGAAATGAAAGGCTTAGAAAATTTATCTTTAGAAAAAAATTTAAATTTAAAACAAGTTTATTTAGATACACAAATAAAAAGTATAATTGATATTTTAAACCAAGAATTAGTTGGTTTAGTACCTGTAAAAACAAGAATTCAAGAAATATCAGCACTACTAGTTATAGACAAATTAAGAGAAAATTTAGGATTTACAACTGGGAATCCAGGCTTACATATGTCTTTTACAGGTAGCCCTGGAACAGGAAAAACTACTGTTGCTACACGTATGGCCGATATCCTTTTCAAATTAGGGCATTCAAAAAAAGGTCATCTATTAACAGTAACAAGAGATGATTTAGTTGGTCAATACATTGGTCATACTGCACCAAAAACAAAAGAAGTCTTAAAAAAAGCAATGGGTGGTCTTTTATTCATTGATGAGGCTTATTATTTATATAAGCCAGATAATGAAAGAGATTACGGAGCCGAAGCAATTGAAATTCTTTTACAAGTTATGGAAAATCAACGTGATGCTTTAGTGATTATTTTTGCTGGGTATAAAGAACGTATGGAGCAATTTTACGCTTCAAATCCAGGTTTATCATCTAGAATAGCAAACCATGTGGATTTCCCAGATTATTCGTCTGAAGAATTACTTATCATTGGTAAAATGATGTTAGAGGAGCAACAATATCAATTTTCTCCAGGAGCTGAATCAGTAT